CCTTTGAGAAGTGATTTTTGTAAAACTTGATGTCGATAGTGTCGATAGTTTTCATACTTTCTACACGGAAGAGGAGGATGCGTACAAAACAGGAGAGTGTCCCCTATCTAATGCAGGGGAGGACAAAGAAGGATGGGAACGAGGAGGCCGCGGGACTGTTGGCAGTGTCGATAGTGTCGATAGTGTCGATAGTTTTCATACTTATGCAAAATACGCAGAAGAGGAGGATGCGTACGAAACAGGAGAGTGTCCCCTATCTGATGCAGGGAGGGAGCCGACCCAGGGAGATGGGCCGGCTGTGAAAGGGAAAGAAAGCAAACCCTTGGGACCTCCGCTAACCTTCCCAGAAGAGGGGAGGACCCGGGATTTCTTAAAGCAGTATTCGGAGCTTGAGGAAGCCCATCGCAGGGAGGAGATATGGACGGAGGACCAGATAGTTCAGTGGGCAGTGTCCAACATCAAGGTAAGGGAGGGCTTAAAGAAAGAGGTGGGGGATCTTTATTTCCAAGCAGAGAGAACCTCCACGCGGCACAAGCACGAGCTGCCCCCCTTATTGCCTAGCACCACCCTGGCCGGCCTGCCTTATCCTATCTCGGGTCCGTTGAGTTCTGGGTTGTCGAGGTTGGCTACCACCCCTTCTCGATACAAAGAACTCACGACTCTCCTCAATGAGGAAAGCAAGGCCATCACCAACACATGCTACTTGCTCTTCCGCTTATTCGGTCCAGGAGACCGCCCCTATTTCCACCGTAGGTGCCCCGTACAACACCTTTTCGCCACCTCCTACGCAGAACTTCCCAGTTACTCACGATTAGTTCCAAAAAACAGCTCCGGTGCTGCCACCCTAGCCAACCTAAGACGCGATCTTAAGAGGGTTATTCGCCTGGTCATCGACCAGCTAGTTCTCCCCGATGAGCTCACCCTGGAAGAAATCGATATGGTGGCGTGCCACACCGGCATCTACGCTGGCTTGATGGGCCGTACCAAAGCGCCCCATACGTGGGAGGCTTACCAGTCTGGGTCCTTCTGGTCCTTCGTTATGGAAAAGTGGGGAGACGGGTGCCCCAAGCCCCTTCTGAAGCGGATCCTTTACTCTGGCTTAAACGGGGCCAGCTTGACTAGCCAGACAGGCGCTATTTCATCGTGCATTAAGGAGGCACACCAGAAGTTTCAATCCACGGATCTCATTGACTTTCAGAGGAAGGTCTTGGGGCACCCTATTCTCCAAGAACTCGCCCTTTTTCACGAGATGGTGGGCTCCAGAAGCCTAGTCTATCTCCCCTCCCAGACAAAGCCATACTACGGGAGGCAAGAGGAAGAGTCTCTGTCGGGAAACCCCCGCAGCCTATACCACAACGGATTGCTTACCTCTCGCATACTTGCTTCCCATGAAGTGGTTCTCCTCATGCATCTCGTTTTTCACTTGGAAGAGTCCCGTCTGGGTATCCCTGTTAGCTTAGAAAATGATGGGTTGGTCCACCTTACTCGACGCCCTAGCGGCCTTTCCGCCTTCCGTTCGCTGGACGTTTCGCTCAGACAAAACAGCCTGCGCTTCCTAGGGCTCGAAATCCCGGCGGAGCGCAAAGGATAACTCTGAAAAAAGAAAACTCTAAAAAACGGAAAAGTATGAAAACTATCGACACTATCGACACAATCGACACAATCGACACTCCCGCGGCTTGCTGCATCTTCATAGCCGCTATCCCCGCCATTCCGCCTATCAAATGTCTCACTGTCTTTAGTAAACCCTTCCCAGGGATCCGTCTCCGAGAGACTTGCAACAAGTTCAGATCTTCTAATATAATAGGTTCTCCGCTTCTTCCTAAGACAAGCCCTAAAAAGACCCTTCTGTGTGCCCTCCTCTTTATAACAACATTTCTATATCCTAAAGAACGAATCCTCGAGTACAGCGGTAAAATTATTAAAAGCAATAGGCTATATTCCGTGAGATTCCGCGCAATTTACGTAGGACTCGTACAAGGAACCTGATACAGGTTCTTTTCTCGCACCTAGAGTTACTTCGTTTCCTGGGCTATACCCCACCTCATCCGCCAACCAGTGAAAAATACCTGAATTCTCTAAGCCGCCCCCGGATACCTCATTAAAAGCCTCTGCGCTTTGACCTATATGGTATGGGTCCCCACTGTTTCGGTATGGCAAGAGCCCAATTGATCGCAGATACGGGCGACAGGCGGAGCTTCTTTCTTCTTTCCCTGGGGCCCCGATATGAGCAGAAATAAGAAATTACCCGGTGTGCCTGGCCTATTCGTTTCCTTAGTTCCACCCGGGACGGGGAGAAACTGAAAGGGAGTTTCAATATGGCAACAATTGAAAATATCTTTCGAAGACATGTTGCGAAAAAGTAAAGGCTGCCTTTACCTATACCCACCACTCTTGTAACCCTGTCCCTATACAGTATCTAACCCTGCTTGGTGGTATCTCACCCCTGCCAATACTAGCTCCATTTCTGTTATCCCTTCGGCCTTTTCCACCCCTAATCTATGAAGTGCGGGATTGCTAGTAGCAACTAGTGGTAGAGGCAGCTTGACCCCCCCTAGCTCTCGTGGTACAATCTCTTTCCTCCGGAGCCCAGACTTCTAATTTGGCTCGCGGAAACGGGAGAGGGGTGGAGTGCGACGGGACTTGACCAGTGGCTCGTCGCGGAACAAGCTAACTAAGCCACAACCACCAAAGTGAGTGACCTATTAACCCGGTTCTCCCCGCTTTTTTTATATCCCCGGTTTTTCCCGTTGCTATCTTTGCATCGTCATCGCTGTTAAACCCCAAGTAGTCATCGGACCCCTCCCATTTTCTAAAAATCCATATTTTAGTTCACCTACTTATTGGGTAGTTGGTTAGGTTGTCGAATCTTCCTCAGGTAGCCTCGTCAAAACGAAATGAAGAACGAGAGTGAGATATTGAAACTGCCTCCATTCCAAAATGAATTCTTTCTCGGAAAATGATTAATGATGTGGATAAGCTGATACCGACTCGTCAATCTACTCCATATTCAACCCGCCTCATTTTACTGACTTACTGATGCGAAAGCAGGAAACTCGTTGCGTTGGTAAACCCATGCATCAATTTGATAGATTTTTCATTTCTCTATCTGCGTTGCTTCTTTGCAATCCGGCAAAAGACGCAGAGACAAAACTTTGAAAAGAAATTTGCGGGAAAAAAAAATGAGATTTATCCCGTAAATTTCTTTTTGTACTTGTAGTCAGAAAGGACTTGGAGGAGTTCTCCCCTCAACAGGAATTGAATGACGAGGAGCCGTATGAGGTGGGAATCTCACGTACGGTTCTGTATAGCGACGTTGTAGCTGTCGACTATTTCACAACTACACCAAAAAAACCCAACTCTGCCCTACGTAAAGTTGCCAGAGTTCGATTAACCTCCAAGTTTGAGGTAACGGCTTACATACCAGGTATTGGCCACAATTCGCAGGAACATTCGGTGGTCCTTGTGAGAGGCGGAAGGGTCAAAGACCTACCCGGCGTTAGGTATCACATCGTCAGAGGAGCCTTAGATGCTGTAGGAGTGAAGGGTCGTAGAAAAGGGCGTTCTAGTGCGTTGCAGAACATTGTCACAACTTGTATCATCGCAATGATTCCGTATCAGTTGTTCTGATATGTCAAATGTGTAGCCGACCCAGCATTGCAAGGGGACTGAAGCCTGCTACTACAAAGATTGGTTATTATCCATCTATTTGTGTAAAACAACTTGGTGTCTAAGGTGTTTTATTCCAGTGGGTTAAGTTGAGTTTTACCCGGACTCCCACCTAAAAAGAAAAGTCTTTTCCTTCTGGAACAGATTCAGGTTACGACTACGGATATTTGGCGGAGACTTTGTATACAGCTACCGATTGGATCGAGAAACCTACGGACATTACTAGTAAGATAATTGAATTGCAAGATTTTTCTTTTCCATACCTATTTTTTTTTTTCTTCTGTGGAAGAAAAGGAAACGGATGCTCAATGTGCAATGAGTAAATATGATTTGCGTGATAGACAAAAAAGTTGGTTGGAAATCACTTGGGTAGTTTTTATTCAATCATATGGAAAGCTGTATTCGACGAAAGTCGCACGTGCAGTTTGGAGGGAGATCCCCACTAACCGGTGGATCCACTCTACAATATGGAGTGAAGAAGCCAAAATAGTAGCTTAAGATACCGCCGAAAAAGAAAAATTGATTGAAGTCTGACATAATTGTAAACTCGTGGTACATCGGAGCAATGTAGTGAACAAAATTAGAAATATCGAATCGGATCCAATTTATCGCAATCGATTAGTAAACATGCTAGTTGATCGTATCATGAAAAACGGCAAAAAATCGCTAGCTTATCAGATTTTTTATCAGGCTATGAAGCGGATTAGATAAAAGACAAATAGGAACCCACTGTCTGTTCTGCGACAGGCAGTGCGTGGGGTAACTCCCGATGTAGTCACGGAAACCAAACGTGTGGGTGGATCAACTTATCGAGTTCCCGTTGAAGTAGTACCTGCAGAAGGAAAAGCTTCGGCCATCCGGTGGTCATTGATCGCGTGTCGAAAACGCTCAGGTCGAAGTATGGCTTTAAGATCGAGTGATGAATCGATGGATGCCGCCAGAAATTCTGGTAGTGCCATACGGAAAAAGGAGGAGACTCATAAAATTGCGGAAGCTAACAAAGCTTTTGCCCACTTCCGTTAGTTTTGTTTAGATTCGTTCCAATCCACAATTTTTTCGTTGTGGATTGGAACCGGAGCGCAAGGATCGGGGAATCAAGAAATACCACGCGGAAATGGATGAGTGAGGGGTTCACGACTACTTCCTTTTCAGTTTGTTAATTATTTCAATCTTCGTCATGCGGTGGTCGATGCGAAGTTGCGGAGTGCTTCGTTCGTGAAAAGGCTTGACGTAGGATTAATTTCTTGGAGACCAAAATTGAAATTGATCGGGGGCGCGCATCACGTAGAAGAAAACTTTCATTTTTCCCTCTCCCCCTTGTCTTAGGGAATTCCTGTTGTGAAATAAATTACAAAAAATTTTGGGATATGGGGAAAAACCTCTGTATCCAAGAATTTTAGAGACTCAAGGTATTTCGGTTTGGTTGACACAGATAGGTTTTTGTGATACACTACGAATTAACAGGATTACCAGCCTGGGGAATCACTAACTCCTTTTCGAAAACCAAAAATTACCATGACCGCAACTTTAGAACGACGCGAAAGCGCAAGCCTATGGGGTCGCTTTTGCGACTGGATCACCAGCACCGAAAACCGTCTTTACATCGGATGGTTCGGTGTCTTGATGATTCCCACCCTACTAACCGCAACCTCCGTATTCATCATTGCTTTCGTCGCAGCTCCTCCTGTAGATATTGACGGTATTCGCGAGCCCGTTTCTGGTTCTTTGCTATACGGTAACAACATTATCTCTGGTGCTATCATCCCTACTTCTGCAGCTATTGGGTTACACTTCTACCCAATCTGGGAAGCAGCTTCCGTCGATGAATGGCTTTACAATGGTGGTCCTTACGAACTGATCGTTCTTCACTTCCTACTTGGTGTAGCTTGCTACATGGGTCGCGAGTGGGAACTAAGCTTCCGTTTAGGTATGCGTCCTTGGATTGCTGTCGCTTACTCAGCTCCAGTCGCAGCTGCTGCCGCCGTCTTCTTGATCTACCCAATTGGTCAAGGAAGTTTTTCTGACGGTATGCCTCTGGGCATTTCTGGTACTTTCAATTTCATGATCGTCTTCCAGGCTGAGCACAACATCCTTATGCATCCCTTCCACATGTTGGGTGTAGCTGGCGTATTCGGCGGCTCTCTATTCAGTGCTATGCATGGTTCTTTGGTAACTTCTAGTTTGATTAGAGAAACTACTGAGAATGAGTCTGCTAATGCAGGTTATAAGTTTGGTCAAGAAGAAGAAACTTACAACATCGTAGCTGCTCACGGCTATTTTGGTCGTTTGATCTTCCAATATGCTAGCTTCAACAATTCTCGTTCTCTACACTTCTTTTTAGCGGCTTGGCCCGTAGTAGGTATTTGGTTCACCGCCTTAGGCATCAGCACCATGGCATTCAACTTGAATGGTTTTAACTTCAACCAATCCGTGGTTGACAGCCAAGGTCGTGTTATAAACACCTGGGCTGACATCATAAACCGTGCCAACCTAGGTATGGAAGTCATGCATGAACGTAACGCTCATAACTTCCCCCTAGACTTAGCTTCTGTTGAAGCCCCTTCTATAAACGGATAATATCCGTCTGGTCATGCAGCACAACTGGATACCAAACCCTTCAACTTCGGAAGATAGGGTTTGGTGCCCTCAAGGTTCGTACGGTAGAACGAAGAGAGAGGAAGAGAACGGCCTGTCACAACCTCACGGTCATCAGTTTCCGACCTTGAATTGAGAAGGAAAAAGAGTTGGAGTATCCCTCCGGGATTGAATACTTCAAAAAGTTCCTATTTTTACTCACTGAATGCTTGCAATCCTTCAATCTTTTGGGTGGAAAGAATCTATCTAGCTTAACGCATGGATCTTGTTCACATTTGGGGAGCCCCTCAACATTAGCAAAGGGGGCGGACGTAGCCAAGTGGATCAAGGCAATGGATTGTGGATCCATCACGCGCGGGTTCAATCCCCGTCGTTCGCCCATCCGGGTAAGTTAATTAAATACCACCGCTCCGCCTGCTCAGAGCGGAGAGATTTTGTTGAGGTGGATGGGGTATATACGGGTCTCTTCGACAATAACATTTGAAAATTCCCGATTTCATTCCAGTTTTGGATGCGGATATTTACAGAAATAACCAGACTTGTATGATATATTTCTTCCGTCCCATCTTGAAATTTTCAAAATTATCGGTATAATAGAATAAATATGGTAAATAGATAGATAAATAGTCTCAGAACTAATATGGAAGAAAAAACTATGGTGAAAGAGGTTGTAGAAAGAAGAGTAGGAGTAAGAGGCCCCGACTCTTCATCTGAAGTTTGGGACTTTTTCAAAGTCGATGCATTAAAATACTTCTCCGAATTATTGAAAAACCAACATCTCGAAGAACTTGTAGTTAGTCCAGCCTCCACCGCCGAACCTTTTATCAGATTATCTGACTTGTGATTTCTGAGTTCACTGTTTTTACGCAATCTGCGTCATTCAGTAATGAGGGGTAGTAGCATCACCCTGGAGATGCTGATGTTGCTAACGATACCAATTTCTATGCATCGCTTGAGTGACAAAAATTCGATCGAGAGAAGTTTTGTATTAACGAAAGTCATTAATGGAGGTGACGGGATAAGAAAGAAACAGGCAGAAAACCCCGGTAATTTCTCCCGCGACTGCTTCTTTCAATTCAAAAACTTTATCTCTCTCGGAAAAAATAGGAAGAGGGGAGCGCCGGCTTCCTACTACTTAGATTTGAACAAAGATATTTCAATTTCCGCAGGTTCCTCAAATGAGGAAAAAATCCGTTATGATGCCATGACTCCCTTGGTTTCCGGTAGATGGAAGGCACGCATAACGACGAATTCCCCCCTATTTCTATTTGGCGGGAATATATTCAAGGATGAGACTGAAGAGATTCAAGCGGTTCGTGGGGATAGGTATCTGCAAAATTTACTTAGGTTTTTCAAATTCTATAACCAATCCGTAGTTTCCAAGAACGAAAGTGACTGCTACCAAAACAATTTTGCTTCGTCGCTTCTTCGGGAAATTCGTAACAAACAAGATCTGGATCGGTTACAAGCAATACGTTTGAGAAACGATTCATTAAGTCCCGTAGTATTGGACCCCTGTGACAAAGTGCTACTGGAATCCATAGATTCAGCAGATCACCGAGGAGATGGATCGGCATTTTCCTTTGAGCAAGAAGCCTTTTCTAACTTGTCTTCGTTTACGTCTTGTGAAAAAACGATGTTGTTTCGCAACTTTTTATCCGGATTAGATTATGAAAAATATGGAAAAGACTTTCCCGTTTTACATGCTTATCCACAAATTAGAAATCAATTAATCAACCAACTAACCGACTTCCCTTCGAGAATTAAGAAATCGAACCTTATTATTGATGGGGAAAGAGTTATTGACGTCAGTAATAGCATCAAATCCGAGAAAGGATTTTTCCCACCGAGAATGGGGGATAATATCACGTTTACTGAAATATCTGGCAAGAAACTTGGGTTAGCAAGTAGCGGATACTTCGACTTCAATGAGATTTTTCCAAACTATTTTGAAGCATCTTTAGGGATACCTAAAGAAATAACTACTCGAAGTGAAAATACTAATTTTTCAAAAAAATTGAAAGGAAGGGGGAACCTAGATTCGCTATATTCTCTAGTTAGATTGTTTGGGCGAAGTAAAATCATACCTCTCTACCCAACATACATATTTCTTCTCCACGACTACTTCTGTGCGTTATCCACTGAATATTTCTCCCGAATCAAATATTGGTTGGATGTCTGGACGGGGAGCAGAGAATATACCATCGTAGCAAGAATTGCAACTGAATAAACAGTATTCGAGTGGAAGGGTAAAGTGAAGCGTCTATTGAACGAATATGTTACCTCCCGAATTATTGATGAGTGTAGGAATGTTCAATCAAATGTGCATAGATGGCTCGATACGACAGGGGATTTGTCTCTTTCGCCTGTCGGAAAATCTTTGGGAAAAGCAATGAGGGACGACTTGGAAGAATTAATTTGCCGTGTGTCAATAATGAGAAACGAGTTACTAAATAATGCTGGTGCCTGTCTCGGTAGTACCAATCAACATACCAAGAAATATTTTCACCGATTTCTCGATGTGTTAGTTCTGTCTAAAATGATTGTTGTTGAGGCTACTCGCCAGAAAGCTATGGTAGATACCATGGATTACTGCATCGATAAATTGGACAATCTAGATTTTGATAAATTGAACAAAATGGATCTTACTGATCTTGATTTTTTATCAAGTTTGTTTGATGGTTACATTGACGAACAGATACTTTCTCTCAAAACAATTCTTGTAAGAAAAAAAAGTTTCTTCATCGAGCCTAGACTGTTAAGAGGTGAAGAATCCGTAGGCTCCTCGACCGCACTGAAACCTGCGTCGAATCCCACTATTCCTGGGTTGCCTCGCATCGAAGCTATCCGAGCAGGATTCTCGAATGATGCTTTTTCCATTACGGGGCGGCAAATTTGGAATCTGTTTCTGCATGATTTAAATCGTGAGGGAGGTTCAATTAAGGATATTGGTGGGGGTATTTCAAAAAACATTTCCGATCAAATGAATAAATTAAACGACTCACCTGTACGGAGCCGCGCTGGAAACAAGTTCATTTCGAGAATCAAAGGGGGTTTCTTCATCGGGAGATGCAACAGTAGTTATCTCAACGTGTTAGAAAACTTCTCCGTGGGCTCCGACGAAAAAGCCATCTCATCTGATATCATCTCATCTATTCATCCCCAACTGTCAGATTCGTTATCATCCAATTTCTCGAAACAAACAGCATGGAAGGCAGATGGTCACTTACTCACACCAATTCAATTCATTTCGTCTAATCTGCATGAATCTGCAACAACAGTAACTCACTTAGATGGACTTCGCAATTCTATTTCGGATCTGAATGGGTTACTGGCAAGTTTGAACTCATCCCCTCGTGAAGCGATAGACTCGTCCCTATCTTCGTGCAGTAACGATGGAGTTTTTTCGGAAGAGGCGTCGGTAAACTCCGACTGGCGGTCGGACCATCAGCGACCCCAACCTCGTTGGAATCTGGTATTAGATCAAGTCAATTCGGAGAAGTTTGTTAAACATGGATTAGACCCAAGAAATGGTTCCACCAGAAATCGAGTCTATCGAAACGGTTTGTCTTTTGGGTATTTCTGGGAACCACAAGAATTGGATACACCTTATTGGTTGCTAAGATTCTCATTATGCAATGATGTAACATCGAGATTTCTAGCAGGATCAATTGGAAAGGAGGTTCCCCGTGAAGATGCGGGGTTTGCAGATTCATCTGCCCGGGAAGAAGCTACTCGCCTGTCCCATTTCACCAATTTTAATGAATTATCCAATGATTTGAACAAATATAAGATCTCTTGGATCTTTTGGAGAGACAGTATGGGTGAAAAATGGAGCTTATTGAGAGATTATATACCTCTGTTTTTTACCCCCACCTGGTGGAGATACTTCTACGACCTGATCAGAGAAACATATCCAGAAATAGTACTTAAAATAAGTTATGACTCAAATCATGATCTTCCTAGAATTTGTGAGGGAATTGCTAAGAATTTAGTAGGTGGCGCGAAAGGCTATTTATTACGAAGCCTGCAAAGGGTAGGATTGAGATTCGAAAACAATTCTATTCGTACTCTATCATCCGAGATAGGTATTCTCATCCCCGAAAAAATTCCTGATGAAGCGGAGATATCACATCCAGGAGAGTGGTCGGTATCTCAATTATCCGATAAGCCTATCTTCTATTGCTGCATCGTCTCAATATTATTACTTCTCGCGTTATTGAAACATCCTTTGTCTGCCGTTTCGGGTTCCAATTCCTTTCATTCATGGAAACGTTTCGATACCATTGACTATTTAACAGACCCAATGCGTGGATCCTATTTGAAAAAGGTAATGTATTCCCCCCCGACAAGCTAAATGTTAACGAGAGATCTACTAATCCATTCCTTGAATAGATTCTTGAGTTATGTAAATAATATACTTTTTTTCCTTCTCGTGAAAAATGAAATTGATTCATGGATATTTCGTAGAGAAAGCTCTGATATTATAGATAATAGTAGAGAACTACTGACTCAATATTTAGTAGCGACTAAAATTCTCTACAGGTATGCATCGAAATCGAAATCCAATTATGACTTGTTGAGCAACAAGATTTTTCATGAACCTTACCCACGAGGAAGATCCAATGTTTTGGCATACTTACTTCAATTCTGGCAAAATGATCTATTGGGTCACAAGATCCGTAAGTTGGATCCTGTGGAGAAGTGGGCTTTTTACGCCTTCGGGAGAAATATTCTATTTTCAGCAACAACAAGACGAAGAGACGGTAGACTGAACATGCCATGTTGTGACATACCTATTTCACTCCAATCGGGATTATTACCATCTAAAGGAATTTTGCTAGTAGGACCTATAGAAACTGGCCGATCCTCTATTATTAGAGATGTAGCATTCAACTCCTACTTTCCAGTGGTGAAACTACCACTAAAGAAGTTCATATACAACCGATCCTTTTTCAGCAATGTACGTGGAAATTTCATCTCGAAAGAGAGCGTACACCGATTAAATCTCGTCTTTGAAATAGCGAAGGAAATGTCTCCTTGTACACTATGGATTCAAGATATTCATGAATTGAATATTCATCGTTCGTATAATAAGTTAGAAGCTGATCCTAAATTTTTACTTTGCCAAATATTGAAGAGTATTGGTCACAAGCTCGGCAACTCCAACATCCGCAAGAATGTTGTTATTGCCACGACTCACGTACCTGCGAGGATAGATCCAGCTTCAGTAGCTCCGAATCGGTTAAACTAATTAATAAATTTTCGAAAGTCCAACGGGCGTCAACGTCAGAAAGAATTGTCAATTCTATTACGTATCAAAAGTTTCAAAATAGGGGCTAATCCGCCTCTCCTTGAGAGTACTGTGTCTGGAACTACGGGTTATAGTAAACGAGATTTATTCTTTCTGGCCAATGAAGCGTTATTAATAGGTACTTCCAGAAGAAAAAAGTTTGTATGTAGCAATGCAATTGGATTAGCTTTACATAGACAGCATTCGACTGTTAGTGATATGGGCAATGGGATGGAATCTGATTCTGAATGGGAAATCTCTTCCTACGAGATAGCAGAAGCCACTTCGAAGAATAGTTTGATAGATAATTATCTCGCGAATATTCCATTTCTTGATCGTGACGCGTTGAAGATGCGATTTTATTATTTGTCTAACTGGTATGTGGAACCTTCAATAACCAAATCAACAATTGACGAATTCACTATGTTTTCGCATCTCCTAGGGCTACTAGCTGAATTAGTAGCTCGCAATTCGTTCCAAATGGATATGAGAAAAAAAGAAAATTTCACTGTTATCAATAAACTCGTAGAGAATGACTTAAACCTAGCTTGTGGTGTCCTAGAAAACCTCTCGAATAATTTCTCGCGTTCAGAAATTTGTGAGGGGGGGGGTCGACGCAATAAGAGTTTTTCTATTTCCTTTCCTATTGCCAAGTATTGCTCAGGTGTAACCTCTACAAGTCGCTCCTCTAAATTTATGAGAAAGGGGAGACTTAGTAGTCTAACGGAATTCGAGATGCAACAGTCACCCGAATTAATAAATTCGACGACAGAGGTGTCGCGTGAGATTACTTGGTCCCATAAGGCTTGGCGTCTCCGTTTCCTGCGAGGCGGGACTTATGAATTGATGGGGGTATTATCCGAACCCAACCATTTGTATAACTTAATTCTCCTTTACCACAATCAGAATTATATACCCCAACAAGATTTTGAATTCAATAAGATTAAGGGGGAGAACAGGAAATGGCGCGATAGAAGCGGGTATCTTTTCAGTTTTGAAAAATCTGTCACTAATGTAACAGATCACTCTATTAAAAGATTAGAAAACCGATTGGATAATATGTTGTTACGTGAGCAATTTTTCGAATTGGGAATCTCTGGCGACTCATCTAATGAGTATGAAACACATTGTGATCGATTTAATGAAACGACTCGACTCTTCGGGGGGCGCTTCATCTGGGACCCCATGCTTCTGTTCCAGCCCGACCCTAACATTCCTTCCCTGCGCCGCAACTTGTTGCCGACAAAAGAACTGGCGCGGAGGCTTTACACCATTTACGGTATGAGAAGGCAGCGTCTTCAAAAGATCTCAAATAAGAAAATTAAAAATTTCTTTCTCTATCGTGAAGATAATCCGAAATTGAAACCCGACTCATCTATTAATCGGTGGAATAATCTTCCTTCGGATGAGGAGGAACGAGATTCTGAATACGTCAAAGAAACTTCTTTCGTGGATATACATCTGCAATATCCAAAGACATTTCCTCCCGTTCGTTTGGATTGCTACACGGTAGCGGAGGATTTCCCGGGACGATTTCTTCGGTTTAGGCTTCTGGTTCATAGAAACAGATGGATGAGACGGAACCGTTCCCCATTTCAGGATTTTCTTATCTATAATATGTTGCTTGAAACTTGTGAATATCTATCCAATCCGTTCCGGTTTGGGGAAGCATCGCTGGATCGAACAATGAAACAATTCCTTCACGAAAGTTAAATGTCGTAAAACAACTGTTGTTTCCTCAGTTCTCCCCACTCCGTCTAGATCTCTAGCCATAGAATTGAAAGTCAAATCAGTAAAAGGAAGACCTAGATTTTCCTTTTACTGATACAAAAAATACAAATTCAGCATTTCGAAAAGTAAGAAGTTGGAGACCAGTTACTTTGTGATATGGTAGGAGTCTCCTTACTGAGAAATGAGATTAGGAGGAGTAATAGAGGTTATTCCGCAGGAATTATGCAAACGGAGCAAATTTTTCGTATCACTTTTGATACGTATTTTTTTTTTCATTCTGGATTTACCCCCCAGTGATTAATTTGCTCATTCCATGGATTGAATTGAAGTGAAAACTATTAAAAAACGACGCCTCAATGGAATCCTTGGAGCTCGGGGGTGGGCGCGCCAGTATTCCTGTCTCCATTTGTTGGTGTTGAGGCTTGAAATAAGCACGACGGTAAACCATTCAATAATTGGTGGGTCATGATCCAACCCGACTTGATTTGGCACATGTGTCAGATAGAACTCTCCTATTACTGGGAATTCTCGACGTAGATACGAATCTCCCCGGGTAGGATTCGAACCTACGACCAATCGGTTAACAGCCGACCGCTCTACCGCTGAGCTACCGGGGAAGGTGGTAGGGGATTCAGTTTCATACATACTTGAAGACCTCTTTTCCGGAAGCCACTTCCAAATCTAGGAGGAGTTATGCTTTCTCCGCTATTTCGTAAACTTTGTGTATGCCCTAACTCCCATTATAGGAGGAGGCGGCGGCGATAGCAATCCCATTTGAATGGAGGGGCCCCCGAATCATGGGAGGGGGGGGGTCAATCGACCAAGACAAGGTCGAGATCAACCCTACAATCAAGCCCCCCTCCCATGATTCGTATTGATCAATCACCAATAAGTGGTTTCTATTCCCCCCTTCCGGGAGGCGTAGTAGAATAGTCACAGGATCCTTCCACCTCAAGGTGGGAAAATAGTTGAAAAAGAAAAAGAGGGAGGATAGAGGAAACAGAAAAGAAATATGGAGATAAGGAAGATGAAGAATAGCCGGGAGAAATGGACGCGAATTGGAGCTTCGTGAAACGAAAGTAGCAGTTTACGGAAAAGGCGGGATTGGGAAGAAGAAGGTTATTAGAGGCGACATTAGTAAAACAATTCCAAAAACCAATACAAATAAGTAAAAAGATACCCTGCCGTTTTCTCCGTACCGTATAGTCTCTCCTCCAATAAAATTTGATGCACCCGCAGCGTTGACAAAGCCATCCACTACGTGCTGATCAAATTTTGAAATCAATTTGCTGAAAGATATCACATTACGTACAAACCAGATATTATAGTAGTAATCAATATAACCTCGATTCAGCGACCAGGCCCGAACGAAACGTCCAAGTGTACCAATTAAATTATTATTTGTTAGCTCCGAACTAACAAAGTTTTTCCCATTATTTAACATATTAGCTTGTCCATAAACATAAAAAGTGCTGGAAAGCAATATTCCAAAGAGGGATAGACTTACCGAACCAATTGAATTTACCAAAATTTCTCGTAAAAACTCTAAGTTTTTACTATCATATATGATATTGGTTGGATAAATAAACCATTCATAGAGTAAGTCGAAACCTTTGTGGTTTCCGTTGAAATCGACTCCTACTAATCCAATCAAAATAGCAGGTATTGCCAATATTACGAGAGGAAACGTCATGACAAAATTTGATTCTTTAGGCTGTACTAAGCTCTGGTCAGAATGGTTTTGTTGAATAGCCGAAAGATCCCCTAAATGTGAATGTACGGACAGAAAATTTTTTTCAACTATATATTGTGCAGATACAGGATTTTGACTAATTCGATTGATTGAGGATTCCAGCGTAGTCCCGCCCCACAAACTGATATCTCTTTTAAACGGGGGAGAATTATTAAAATAATTCAAACCCATCTTGTTAGCACGAAAATCGCCTTCAAAAGTGAGAAGATGAATACGAAACATGTAAAACGCAGTTAGACCCGCTGTGCCCGAAGCAATCAACCCTAGGGCAGGAGAGTATAACCAGCTTTCGCTAATAATCTCATCCTTGGACCAGAAACAAGCTAGAGGCGGTATGCCACACAGGGAAAGAGTACCTGTAAGAAAAGTAGTTCCAGTTATTGGCATGTATTTACGCAAGCCACCTAAAAGAAACATATTTTGACTTCTGTCAGGTGAGTATCCAACTACTTTTTCGATGGAGTGAATTACTGAACCAGCTCCCAGAAATAACAAAGCTTTGGAGTAGGCGTGGGTTACTAGGTGAAATAGGGCGGATCGAGAAGCACCAATGCCCAAAGCTGAAACCATATATCCCAACTGAGACATCGTAGAATAAGCGAGACCCTTTTTAAGATCTCTCTGGGAAATGGCTAACGTGGCACCCAACAAGGCTGTTGCTCCACCTACCCAAGAAATGACACGCATCGCTAGGGGAAAGATCAAAATTAGGTTGAAAATTCGAGCAATGAAAAAAATACCGGCAGCTACCATAGTAGCAGCATGAATAAGAGCCGAAATTGGTGTGGGCCCTTCCATTGCGTCTGGTAACCATACGTGAAGTGGGAACTGAGCAGATTTAGCAACCGGACCTAGGAATAGTAAAAGAACTATTATATTTGCAAAGATCGGATTGACAAATCCTACTTTTCCTAAATCAACAAATCAATCACACAATTCGGAAATCTCAAAGCTACCGGTTATCCAGTATAAACCTAAAATACCTAGAAGTAATCCAAAATCTCCTATACGGTTTGTGACAAAGGCTTTTTGACAAGCATTTGCAGCACTTGCTCTCGCGAACCAGAAACCTACCAGTAAGTACGAACACATTCCGACTAATTCCCAGAAGATGTAAAGCTGTATCAGGTTGGGGCTGAAAACTAACCCTGACATCGACGCAGTAAACAGGCTTAGATAGGCATAAAACCTCAAATATCCCTAGTCATAAAACATGTAACTATCGCTGTAAATCATCACTGAGACGCCTACGGTAGTAACCAGTACTGACATAATTAGAGTAAGCGGATCAACTAAAAACCCTATTTCCAAAAAAAAGTCACTCTTTGGAATCCAAGCCCACAAATACTGCTGAATTGAATGGCTAATCAATTGTTCCCGAAATAGCACGAGAGATACAAACATAGCAACTGTTAGCAAAAAAATGTTGACCAGTGCACATATTCGACGAAAACCTCTTGTAGCTTTTGGGAAGAAGAATGCTAACAATCCAGTAAAACAAGAAGCTACTAATGGACACAAGGGGATAATCCAAGCATATTCGTTTGAAAGTTTCACAGATGTATTTAATCCAAAATGAATCTGGTGTTATTTCTTTCTTGATAATTCTTGTTGAAAGAGAAAATGTGAGAACAATACCAAATGGAATGTATGCAGGCAAAATACTTAAATTTCGACTATACACAATTTTAAATTAAATTGAAGTTGTCTAAGTTTTTCATCTTATAAAAAAAAACAATAGACAAAAAACTTGACAATATCCAGACACGACCGAGATACTTAGTCGAGTATTAAAAATTGGTAACGAACCAATTCGCTTTATTATCAATTTTTTTTTTTCAGTACTGAAAAGAGTAGATTAAGAAAAGGAATCAGAATGAATAAATACGCAATTATCGACATTGGGGGAAACCAATTACGAGTGGAACCGGGAAGATTTCATGATGTTCGTCACTTTATTTCCAATCTAGACACGTCAGGATCCGACGCAAAAATATCCATGAATCGAGTTTTGCTTATTCGTAACGGGTCTAACGTAGAGATTGGCAATCCTTGGTTAGCCAATGCAGTCGTTGCAGGCCGGATCTTACACAACTGCTTCGAAAAAAAATTGGTGATACAAAAGATCCATTCTAAGAAAAAAAAACGACGGATTCGCGGATATAGGGAAAATAAAATTAGACTTGTAATTGAATCCATCCATATCAGTAGGAAAGATACGATTTCTTCATCCCATCGAGCCACTAATTGAGAAGGTAATGCAGCACAGCAAAATCAAGTCTTATCTGCCCAACCCAATAGCTTGTTCCTGTTACTAGTTAGTTTATTCTATATTATTATATCTATTCTATCGATACGTATCAACATAGCAGTTAATCAAAAATAAAGCTTAAAGAATACACGATATATTATGGCCGTTCCAAAAAAACGCACTTCTGGATCGAAAAAAAAAATTCGCAGTTATGCTTGGAAAATCAAATCTGTGAAGAAGGCATCAAAAGCGTTTTCTTTAGCTCAATCTGTTTTAAGTGGTCGTTCAAAAAGTTTCTACTACGTAACAGGTAGGAAGTCTTTACAAACAAACTAGCAATATATATATATATATATTTTTTTTTGTACGTAGTTGCTTCACGAGTGGCGGAGTGGAGGGGGTTTAATTATTTTTCCTTCAATTTTTTTTTTTTCCTTGTAATTTAGACTTTTGAGAGATTATATGTAAACGCCAACTTAATTGATTGGTTTGCCTTTTGTCTGGAAGATACCTGATTTGCACGGGAAATCTATTTCCGAACGAAATGAAAATGAAATACCACATATCGCGTCGCGATTTCTGCACAAATCTTATCTCTGGCTTTTATTCTTTTTTCGGAATAACAGGATTTGAACCTGTGACCTCCATCACCCCAAGATGGCGCGCTACCAAACTACGCTATATCCCGTATCTATATATATATATATAGATATATATATATGAGCGGACTACGTATCATTGATATCTGCTGATATATCAAAAGAAAAGGTGCACTAAATTCCTAATTCTTTCTTGCAGTTATATGTCCTAATTCTTTCTTGCAGTTATATGTATTAATCACCCCCCCCCCACAGCCTACACCCATTTCAATATTTTCCCTTCGAGGGAATCCGTAGTAGTTGACTCGTCAAGCCGAGCCGATGTAAAATGAACTTGCATCTGCTCCAAATTAAATGAGCCGCTATGGTGAAATAGGTAGACACGCTGCTCTTAGGAAGCAGTGCCAGAGCATCTCGGTTCGAGTCCGAGTAGCGGCAAATTACTTTTTTATTACCTGCTCTGTTAGAATAGATGAGCGGTTGGTTAATTTGTAGTAAAGATTCTATTGGAGATGGGTTAGTAATAAGAGATTCAAGATTAATCAAATAAAAAAGTTAAATCAAAAGAGAAGTTACTGGTTTCCCCTCATTACGATGTATACCGACATAGAGTACATTTTCGTTCACATCTCATTTGTAATGCTTTTTTTTGTCACCTTGCTGAATCCGATCAATTCATTTCATGAAGTTAATAGACTTAATTACTTTAGCAAGAACGGCATGACAATTGCTTTTCTCCGTAGTACTTCATCTTTGGCTATTCGTTGTTTTCAAACCAAACATTTACCGCTAGGCAATTCGTATGAGTCGTTAATGTTTCTTTCCTGGGGCTTTTCATTATTATACCCAATTTTAAACATTGGAAGTCAAAATGGCTTGTCGGGTGCAATTCTGGCACCCAGTGCTACGCTAACTCATGCTTTTGCAACTTCAAGCCTTCCCCAAAAGATGCAACAATCTACGGCGCTAGTACCAGCCTTGCAGTCTCAATGGTTGATGACGCATGTAAGTACAACGTCAATTAGTTATGCAACTTTATTGTGTGGGTCTTCACTAGCAATAGTTTTACTGAGTCTTTTTTACAGTAAGCTAGGTAGCTATTTTATTCTAGATTTGGAATACAATCCCAAATCTACGAAATGCAACTGCTCATCAAGCTTTTGCAATAACATCCGAAAACAAACTAATGTGCAAAGCTTTGCCTACTCCCTCTTTTCCAGTTCTCGGAAGTGTAAATTGGTTAATTACTTGGATAAATGGGCTTATCAAGCCATTAGTTTGGGGTTTTCTTTCCTCACTATTGGTATACTTTCCGGAGCGGTGTGGGCTAATGAAGCTCGGGGATCTTACTGGAGTTGGGACCCAAAAGAGACTTGGGCATTAGTAACCCGGTTGGTTTATGCTATTTACCTGCATACGAGGATAGACGGGAAGTGGATGGGAGAGGGGCCGGCTACGGCAGCATCTATGGGATTTTTTTCAGTTTGGATTTGCTTTTTAGGAGTCAATTTAGTAGGAGTTGGCTTGCATAGTTATGGGTGGTTGGTATAGAGGCAGAGAATAACAATTTTGGAAATAAAGGAGGGATTAGTGCTGAGAAGCAACAATTAGTTGCTATTTGATAAAATCCTCGAGTTTTTCTTTTCATAGAACTGGAGGAATAGTTGAAAAATGGTTCCAAACATCTGGATGGAGAAGCAGAAACAGGCATTTAAGAACTACCTATCCAATTAAATGTTTGCGTATGCTTCTCCATCGTTTGCAAATAAAAGTAATTGTGGAATTCCAAATGTTCTAAAGACAAAGTTGAATCGACTAGTTTAACTGAACCCAGCAAACCTCCTCACATAGTAGGTGTATGAGACAAACAAATTAATTTTTATACAAAAATTAATTCTAGCCGGGGTCATTCTGCCCCTATTTCACCATATTGGAATAGAAAAGTGAAATAGAAAGTACCTTCTCACTCCAAATAGATAAAACCAAATTTGGGTATGAACCTATACCTAGTATTGGCATTAGGAAACAAATTAGAATGAATAATTCCCTTGGACCAAGGTCAATCAAATAGGGATTTGATTCGTCAAAGAATCTATAACCATAAAATATTCGACGTAACATCGATAATAAATAAATGGAGGTTAATACTGTACCGATTGCTGCTAGCACCGTAATTCCTGTTTTTAAGTAGAATGAGTATTGCTTCGCAGTAACAATCCCTAGAAAAACTAATAATTCTGATACAAAACCACTCATTCCTGGCAATGCGAGAGATGCCAGTGAAAAAGTGCTAAACATGGCAAATAGTTTAGGCATTGAAATTGCAACTCCTCCCAACTGATCCAAGAGATAACTTCGGGTTCTATCGTAGCAGCTACCTGCAAGGAAAAATAAAGCAGCTCCAACTAGACCGTGGGAAATCATTTGCAACATGGCTCCGTTAATACCTGCATTTGTCAAGGAACCGATTCCGATGCTTACAAAACCCATGTGAGAAATCGATGAATAAGCTATTCTCCTTTTGAGATTGCGCTGACTTATTGAAATTAGAGAGGCATAAACAATTTGCATTCCTCCGAGTAACATAATCCCCGAACTTAGTAATAGATGTGCATGAGTCAGTAATTCCAAATTAATTCGAATTAGCCCATATCCACCCATTTTTAGCAAGACCCCGGCTAGTAGCATGCATGTGCTGTAATGAGCCTCTCCATGAGTATCTGGTAACCAGGTATGGCAGGGAATTATTGGTAATTTTACAGCGTAAGCAACCAGGAAGCCCATATAAATAAGTACTTCCAAGGAAAGGGGGTAAGATTTAAACATCGAATCTTGAATATCAAAAGAAGGAACTTCGCTACCAGAAAAACTCATAGTTAGAGCTCCTACTAGGAGAAAAATTGACCCACCGGCTGTGTATAGAACAAATTTTGTGGCTGAGTATAAACGTCTTTTTCCGCCCCATAAGCAGAGAAGTAAATAGACTGGAATTAATTCTAGTTCCCACATAAAAAAGAAAAGCAAAATGTCCCGGGAGACAAATAAGCCAATTTGACCGCCATACAAAATTAGCATCAAAAGATGGAATAGCCGTGTATTACGAGTGATAGGCCAAGCTGCTGGGGTTGCCAGAGTAGTAACGAAACCCGTAAGTAAAACGAGACCCATGGAAAGTCCGTCAATACCTACTGACCAATGAAGATGAATAGCGTTTATCCAGCTGGAGGTCTCTAGTAACTGAATTGATTGAGAATCCGCTTGGAAATGACGGTAAAAAATGTAAGTAATTGGTGAAAATTCCAGTATGCAAATACTTAGGGTATACCACCGAATGATTCTGCTTCCATGACGGGGCAGAATTGGAATCATCAAACCGGAAAAAATTGGAAAGAAAACGACTGCCGTTAGCCGAGGTACATTACTAATCATGAGTTGAGAGAGAGAAATAATTTTTGATAAAAGAGAGGCTGTGTGAGCCAGATAAAATGACCCATATCCGTACTTAGAAAGCTTGAAGGGATATGGGTCGCGATGACTCGGCAGTTAACTTTCTTCCCCCGTTTCATTGACTGACTAGTAAGCCAGACCCATACTACGGGTAGTTTCAGCACCCAGATATACACGTACACTTAGAAAATCTGTCGGACAAGCAGATTCGCATCTTTTGCAGCCCACACAATCTTCCGTCCTAGGAGCGGAAGCTATTTGATTTGCTTTGCATCCATCCCAGGGTATCATTTCTAGCACATCTGTAGGACATGCCCTTACACACTGGGTACAACCAATACATGTATCATAAATTTTCACTGAATGTGCCATTGAGTCTATCTACTCCTATTACGTAGCAAATTTTTATTAAAAAGTTGATATATATCTATTTTTTACTAACCTTCGACTAACTACGTTTCACAAGCTTTTTTCATCATTTTCAAAATCTATTCAATTGCATCTCAGTTTGTTAAAACCTGTCTTCTCCCTCCTTTTTCCCTCCAAAAATAAGTGAGAGGTTGTGAAACTTTGCTAAAAAAATTAGTTGCTAAGAGAAAAAAAAGGGGGGGGGGGAGGGTATACAAATGACTGAGTTAGTTTAAAACACTGTAAAATTAATTGGGTATCTAAGAAAAGGGCCCACCCAATTCATTGATTAGTCACCATTTTAACAAATTCAATTGATCGATACGAGTAGACCTCCTGCTCCGGTGGATGGAAAGAGCGATGGCTAGCCCAGTAACAGCTTCGGCAGCCGCAACGGCTATTATAAATAAAGAAAAAATCTCTCCTCCCTTTTGATTTCTGAAAAAATTTGAAAATGTAATAAAATTTGGAGTAATGGCATTAAATATTAATTCAAGACTCATGAGTGCCCTAACCATATTTTTACTTGTAATTAATCCAAAAAAGCCTACACACAAAATGTATGCACCTAAAATTAGTCCTTCTCCAAACATAATCTATTAAATTTATCCTCCAAGATTAAGTCAAACTCTTTTCAGGGCTTTTATTTTTTTTTTTCTTTATATATACATCGGATTTAGATAAGTCGAGATCAGTCAAAAAAATGAGGAATTATCGGGGGGTGATACAACAGGCAACTTCTCGTCGGCTGTAAATCTATTTTCATTGCGTGCTGGATTAATTGCTCCCACTAAAGCAACTAGGAGAAGTATTGAAGCAAGTTCAAAGGGTACTAGAAACTCGCTCAATAACTCGTATCCAAGTTGTTGAACATTACTCTTAGGTGTACTTGATGCAATAATTCCTGATTCATTAATGAGACTTGGATCAAACCACTCTGTATTATGAATTACACACGCTAATGCCGCGAAAAGTATTGTACATACCCCTAAAGCAGTGAAATACCCAACGCCACGCGTAGTGGTAGCGGGGTCGTCAGAGCTTGCGGGCTCGTCAGTAATCATTACAGCAAATACAATTAAAACATTTATAGCTCCTACATAAACTAGCGATTGCGCAGCAGCAACGAAATCTGCATTCGGTACGAGGTATAATAAAGATATACAAGTAAACACCGAACCTAGAGAAAAAGCAGAATTAACTGTATTAACAAATGATACTGCACCTACACTTCCCAGCAAAATACCCGATTCGACTAATGCCAAAGCAATTTCATGAATTAGTTCCGATAAAGTCGTTGGACACAATTACTTACATGTTTTATTCAAATTTTATTTCTACTTAACACTCCCTCTCTTCCCCTTTGATTTCTGTAAAAACAAATTAAGTAATTACTTAATTGAACAAAAACCTTACTTCACAAGTTCTAAATTGGGCGTTATTTCAACCACAAATTATTGCAAAAGACTTGTTGAAGTCAAAACTGGTTGAATCGAAACATCTTGAAATACAGAAAGAGGTACACGCCCCAGAGCCGTTTGATCATGATTAAGTTCGTGACGATCATAACTGGAAAGTTCATATTCTTCGGTCATTGACAAACAATTTGTTGGACAGTACTCAATGCAGTTCCCGCAGAATATGCAAACTCCAAAATCAATGTTGTAGCTCTTCAATTTCTTTTTTTTTACATCTTTTATAAAAATCCAATCGACAACTGGAAGATTAATTGGGCAGACCCGAACGCATACTTCGCAGGCAATACATTTGTCAAATTCAAAATGGATACGTCCTCGAAATCGTTCGGAGGGCACATTTTTTTCGTATGGATATTGAACAGTTATGGGCAAACGATTTGAATGATCCAAAGTAACCGCGGATCCTTGACCGATGTATTTTGCGGCTTCTACAACTTGTTGGCCATAACTTTGAAACTTAATTATTGCCGGAAACATGAGATAAATAAACCCAAATTTATTTTTGTTAGTTGACTGACAAAGATTTCCACGTGACGGGAAGGGGCATAGTTGATTCATCCCCCTCGTTCTTTCCTGGTAGTGAATTAAATAGATTCAACTCGAACTGAAGCTAATGCGGAGGCATCAATTTCTTAATAGAATTTGAAACGACGCTGTCAGTAACAAATTTCCCGGAGCAATAGGTGGGAGAAATTTCCATCCGAGATCTAGTAATTGATCCATCCTTACTCTAGGTAGAGTCCGTCTTGTCAAAATGGAGATAAAAAGAAATAGATAGGATTTGGATAATGTAGTGGTAACCTCTAAAACCGGGCTCAACATGCTGAAAGACCCACCACTACCATTTGATGTTGAAAAATTTTGTCCGAAACTTTCAAAAAAAGGAATCGAGGAATTCCAGCCACCTAAATACAAGACTGCTACAAATAGTGAAGAAACCAACAAATTTAAGTGAGAACCAACATAGAATAAGCCAAATTTAATTCCCGAATATTCGGTTTGGTAACCCGCAACTAACTCTTCCTCCGCCTCTGGCAAGTCAAAAGGCAATCTTTCACATTCTGCCAATGAGGAGATAAAAAAGGCTGTGAATCCTATTGGCTGACGCCACAGGTTCCATCCCAAAAAACCATATTTGGATTGCATTTCTACTATATCAACTGTACTTAAGCTGCCCGATAAATATAGTCGGCGGCTTTCTCCCTCCGCCTCTAATTCAAAACCGTACATGAACTTGAAGTTTCATACGGCTCCTCATTGAGATCGTAGAGTAGGAAAATTATGTCAGTTGTAATCATAAATCTGCCTCTAACCAATGAGATTCCGTCTGCCTTGCTACGAGTATGCTTCCGAATCTATCTCGACCTTATCCATTTTATGGATTGATATTTTCTAGTCTAGGAAACGCCTCTTTCGTATTTCCCCTCTCGTCTATTATTTAGAAAGAGTTTAACCTCTACCTTTTGCATATAGAATGCATCTATAAAAATAAGTTTATTTTGTACCTACCCAATTTACTTTATCGCACAATTCTCACAAGGGTTACTTCGTTCCAAATGGTTATCGCTGAAGTGAGTAGGATTATACTCGAGGCCGAAATAATCTAGGTGTACTACTCAGTCACTCCTACCACGGCTGAGTTTATTCCAAACGAACGGAAAGCGATGAGGCAGAGGAAGAGACGGATATGGTGGAAAATAAATAACTATATAGAAATAACTGTATTGATAGTTATTTATTTTATTTATACATTTGCTTGTATCTGCTTAATTTTTACCAGAATTTACTTATCGCCTTCACTACGCACATCAGTTTTACAAGCCTCTTGCGTATATTCGTGTTTCTCGCTACTCACTTCTTTGACTGAGCATAAACTGATTATTTCTTCTTGTCCGCTTCAAGCCTAGGTAACAAGCCACAGACTTGGGATCAATCAACAAGCACCGTCGTACATGGGCTGTGGGGTTTGATTACGTAACTGCAGAAACGCCGTTTGAATGCACCCAGATAACCACTTGGTTTATCATTCAACGAAATTCACGAGGTGAGGGTGTTATCCTTTTCTCGCATCCGTGCTTAACGAATCGCACGTAGGGATATCGACAGTACACACGAGGCTAGAGGTATTTCATAACTGATAGATTGAGCCGCAGCCCTGAGACCACCCAAAAAAGAATATTTGTTATTTGACCCGTATCCCGCCATTAGAATACCCAAAGGCACGATGCTTGAGATAGCAATCCAGAAAAAAACGCCTATTCCCAAATCGGATAAAATGATATGTTGGCCAAAAGGTATTACCAAAAAGGTGAGAAAAACGGGTATGACTACAACAGCTGGTCCGATGCTAAATAACCAGGCGTTACCCCTAGCCGGGATGACGTCTTCTTTCAGTAGTAGTTTGATTCCATCTGCTAGGGATTGAATAATTCCTAACGGGCCCGCATATTCCGGACCGAGACGTTGTTGCACCCCTGCAGAAACCTTTCATTCGAGCCATGCAGTGACTGAGACTCCTATCGTGACTCCCAGAACTAGAATGAGAGTATAAGCCAAAATCCAAATCGATTCGGAAAAAGTCGTTGCAATTTTCAATTTATTGAAAAAGTCAACTAGTCCCTCTTCAGAAAATTTAACACCATTTATCATTCTAACGATCAACCTCTCCCATAATAATATCTATGCTACCTAAGATTGGCATAATATCTGCAAGCTTCATCCCTTTAATCAGCTGAGGAAGAATCTGCAAATTTGTAAAACCGGGTGGACGAATCTTTAATCTCCAAGGAAATACGCTGTCATCTCCGATCAAAAAAATGCCTAATTCCCCCTTAGGGGCTTCTACTCGTACGTAATGTTCCTGTCTAGGCAATTTAAGAGTTGGGGAAGGTTTTTTCCCAACGAACTGGTAATTGAAACTGCTCCAATCGATTTTCTCTTTCTGTTTCGCAAGACGCCGACCTTCGAGATTTTCATATGGACCTCCCGGAAGAACTTTTAGGGCTTGTTGAATAATATTTATTGATTCCTTCATCTCGTTGATTCTTACTAAATAGCGAGCTAAAGAATCTCCTTCTTCTTCCCAGTGAATTTGCCAATCTAGTTTATCATAGCATTCGTAATGATCAATTTTGCGAAGATCCCACTGAACCCCCGAAGCTCGCAATGAAGGTCCAGATAATCCCCAATTGATGGCTTCCTGTCTGCTTATAAGACCTACTCCCCTTACCCGTCTTAGAAAAATGGGATTTCGTGTAATTAGTCGTTCATATTCATGTATTTTTGGAAGACAATATTGGCAGAAATCTAAGCATTTATCTACCCAGCCATAGGGCAGGTCTGTAGCAACTCCCCCGATACGAAAATAGTTATGCATCATTCGCATGCCTGTAGCAGCTTCAAACAAGTCGTAGATCAACTCCCTTTCGCGGAATATGTAGAAAAAGGGAGTCTGGGCACCGATATCGGCTAGGAATGGCCCGAGCCATAACAGATGAGATGCTATTCGACTTAATTCGAGCATGATTATCCGTATGTAACTAGCTCTCTCGGGTATCTGAATATTTGCCAATTTTTCCGACGCATTGACCGTCACCGCTTCGGTAAACATGGTAGCTAAATAATCCCATCTCGTCACATAAGGAAGGTATTGCAAAGTTGTTCGGTTCTCAGCAATTTTTTCCATTCCTCGATGTAGATATCCCAGTATCGGTTCGCAATCGACAACCCTTTCACCCTCTAGAACAACAACGAGCCGTAGAACACCATGCATTGATGGATGATGGGGACCCAGGCTTACCACAATTGGATCCATATCTCTAATCTGAATACTCGTAAATTGCTTCCTTTCCAATAAAAAAAATATTGTAAAATTCAAGAAATGTCATAAAAACTGATTTCCTTAGAAACGAGACAGTTGCTTCAACCAGAAAAAGGTGGGGGATCAAGCCCCCCCCAGAGAGGGGGAAAGAAAAAGTGGATAGAAATAAAAGAAAAACAAGAAATCTTGGATTAGCGTCCTTTCAATCCTCGAATGCCTAACTTCTTTATAACTCTTAAATATATATTTATATCTTTCCCAAACAAATAAGCTAGAAGGCGTTTGCGTTTACCAAGTAATTTCCACAAACCTATTTGAGATGAGTAGTCCTTGGGGTGTAATTCTAGATGATAGGTAAGCTTCGAGACCCGGTAAGTTGAATAGTAAATTTGAGAAGCAGCGAACCCCGTATTTTTGTTCCCACCCGAAAGCTGTGAGTTAATAGATCCCTGTTTGTCCATGTCGATATCAGTAGTAATCATGATTCTGTACTCCGTCTCGGATCAATTATAGGGGGTTTGATAGATAGTTGCATCAGAAATTATTTGTACCCAAAGATTTGGTGGTTTTTGGGAAGGGTGTGGTAGAGAAATCCCACACCCCCGCGATTTCATTTCAGTCTTCACGTCTGATCGGTAGATGCGCTTCGACTTGCGGCATCCAAGCTTGTGAGTGATTTAATTCTAATTAGTCTAACGCCGACCATTTTGATGTAGGCAATTTTGCTTTAATCAAAAAAATTTAGCGACTAGGCGCGTCTTGCATTTATCCTCTTGCTCATTTTAATTTGCAATAATAGGGTACATCCGAATTTTAAACGTTGCAAATCGACTCCCAGTTGTCGTGCCGAGGCAGAATCTGCCAGTGCAAGCCAATTCCTCCAAGCGGTGACTGGGCCACAGAAAACGTTTGATTTTTTGAGTATCACTTAGCCCTGGGAGATGGGGGGGGCGGTGCCTATCGGCATTTTGAATCCTTTCAACTTCTGAAATGGATTGGTAAGAGTATCCCCATGAATCGAAATTTCTTGAAATTAATAAACAGCGAAGGAATCGAAATTCTCTGCGGCGCCGCAGCAGTAAGAGATCGTCGATGTTATAAAGACGAGATTGCTTGCAATTCCGTTCAGTCACTAGGTGGAACAGTTTCAAAAAATAACTAGAACTGTATACTCTCTCGTACAGCCGCTTCTTGGCCCTATTCTTTGATCTGGACCTAAATTTTAGCGCAGGCTTAACTATTTTGTATAATAAGTCTTGGTCGTCAAATACTAGTGGTAAACGATGAGCCGAAATGATAGATAGATTCTGAAGGAGACTAAACCTAGTTATCGCGTTGAACCGTAAGTTTAACAGATCTGAATCTATTTCCGTATTGGCACAGAGTGTGACCAAATCTTGATCATTTCCGAGCATCCTTGTAAGAGCTATCAAGTTTTTAAACTTTTCTAGTTCCGTTTCAAATTTCCATTTCCACCGGAAAATATAGTCCGCGTCTTCTCTTTCATCTGACATTACCTCGTACAACTCATTTGAGACTTCTTGGAATCTGCTATTTATATCTAAAACTAAGTCGTATTGGTCGCTATCTTTCAAGATGAAATTTTTTAACCCCCTAGTTTTCTTCTGGAGGAAGCTTTTCGTTTTTGCAACATCTGGATCTAACCACAGCATCAAATCAAACTTCAAGTTAGATTTTATTTCTCCGTTAAATTTCTGGGATTGAGCTAATTTACCGATGCCTACTTCACCGATTCTTCGGATGCGTTTTTTACAGCGAAACTTTTGCGCGATCACATTTTGCTGCACGGAAAAGGTCTGTATATCTCCATTTCGCACAAAATCAGTGAAGTTTTGGAGTAGATTTCTATGTCTATGGATTCTATTGAATTTATTAAGCTGGTCTCTTAAAATTTTTCTTTTTGCGTAGATCGAATAATTGTGTAATTTACTCCGGGAGATGTCATGCTTTAAATCATGTGCAACATTTCCTCCAATGTCAAGTCCATTTAAACTACCTTTCCATTTACTAGGTGCTATCTCATGCCATGCTGCTAACGGTAAATTGTATTTATAGAAACAATCTAGCCAGTTAGTCCGAATTTTTTCATCCAAGTTACGTAACTTTTTTGAGAATCCCCATTCTTCTAAACATTTTGTAATATGTTCACCAAAAAATTCGTTGGCAATTTTGTCAGCCCCTTTGTCAAAATGGATTACCAAGTTATTTCCACAAGTATCTTTTTTTAAAGGACTTGGGTATTTGGTCGTAGTAGAATCGCAATGAACGGAAGTTTCTACCCCATAAAGGAGGTTTGAAACGACGCCATTGTAACTATCAGCCTGTCTAGCTCTTACCCCACAATTATTGTTATTATTTTCAACACTAAGCAACAAATCCAGATCTAAGTCCTTTTTCACTCCGACGTTCCATAAATCGGCATAGAGGCAAGCTTGAGATGATGGGCCAAACCGCAGAAATCCGCCTTGCAGTGATAAATTATTTTCCCCATCTATTTTTTTTAGTACTTTTGCCAGTTGTTTATGCAATGCAAGAAATTCGTTGAAGTAATGGATGAAAATCCTGCCAATTGTGAAAAACGAGTTTATTATTACCGAAAAAATTTCTTCAATCAATTCTGCAAAAAATATACGCAAATTTACTACCATCTCTACAGAATCTGGAGGTTGCGTTTGTTCGGAGCTTCCAAAATTGGCGAAATTTTTATTATCCGATACAGAATCGGCTGATTCGGAATTTAGCTTATCTATTTCATCAAAATTTATTGTCTCTGGTTCAATTCTTTCGTGTAATAAATTCACGGAGTCGACTGCGGCACTACCTGCGACAAAATTTTCTTCAACCCAGTCTTGAGCAGCTAATTGCTTACTAATCTTAGTGGCCGGATGTATCTCTCCACCAATGGCAATAGATCTATCACTTCTTTTGATAATAATTGAATCGGGTTTTACCATTTCATTTAGGGAATTGAAACTCTTTATCGAATAAATTCCATTCGAACCGAAGCGACTTCGTGCTTCTCCAAATTGTTTGGGATTAGATTTAGTGGGAAAGTTAAACCCTTTAACTTTCAATAGAGTTAACTTTTGTTTCAAGACTTTTCCCATATTGAAGCCGATAATTCGGTATACTTGCTTGATTTGGCGAGGCAAGACCCTCCTACAAGTCCGGAGCAATTTTTTTTGCACAGGTTTCCAAAAAGAACTCTCTTTTTGAATAGTTCCAAAAGGCATATCTGTCTGATACCCCAAAACAGTTAAATAAGTAAATTTTGGTCTCTTACACTTCAACTTCTTCTTGCTTTTGAATCCTTGACTCTCGCTAAATCTAGTTTTTCTATATTCTTTCCAAAGACTTCGTTTTTTTGTATCCGTATGCCAAGGTTTTAGTCGAACCGGATACACGATTTTTATTTGGATACCTTCTCTTAACCAGCGTGGGGGTAACTCATCTTGTGAAAATTCTTCACCATCAAACGTGCAATTGATGTGAATTTCTTTTTTCCACTTTCCCCAGTCTTTATTCCATTCAGAGTTTTGACGGAGTAAAAAACGAACAATACTTTTCAGGACTATAAGTACTGGTAGTTTTATAAACTTACGAAATCTGGATTGAAAAACTAGCATATAGCCCCTTCCATTATGAATGGGACCTATGTCCACTCTAGCTGCTATAGCTGAGCGGTCAAGTCTCGAATCATCAATCAAACTTTCTTGTGTTAATGGAGAAATGTCTAGTAGCTGTTCTTCAAATCTGTAATTTGCATTTTTTTCAAACTCACCAAACCAATCTTCGGAGCTCAAAGTTGTCAACTGATCAATAGGTAATTTAAAGAAAATTGGTATTTCCACCAACCTAAGAAAGAAAGCCGAACGTATCTTTTCTTGAAGTGCCTTCCAGAGCAGGGTCTTTCGCCTCCTCGATCGCATCGATCCCTTCAAGAATTTTCGGCGAAAGTCGGATACTTTCGCGTATCTCTTCACCAATTTTGCCGATCTGGGTTTTCCCTTCGCAGAAGTAATACCTACATTACGTAACTTTCTATAGCGAAAATCGGTTTCTCCTCCCGGAACATCAAAATCGTTTTCAAAGTAGATTGTTATATTCCGGGCCAAATTCATAGTCAGATCTTCAATTTTGTGGAGTTTGCATATTCTTTTACCTGTAGTCGAAGTTTTTCTAAAGAAAAATGCTTTGAAGAGAGACATTTGATTAACTCGGCAATACTTTTCCTCCTCTTTAAGATAAGTGAACAAGAGTGCTCGATCCTCGTAATCTAAGTTCATAATTTCTTCCCAAGTAACATTGGGCTTGGATGAAGATTTTAACTTATCCAAAATTTTTCGCACATCGTAGTCATATAAAAGTCTATTTTTGAACATGAATTGGAACAGACGTTTACTTCTTACCGGCAAATTATCCCACGGCAAATAATTGTCATAGCCCTGCTTCTTCCAGTTCCGATTCTTTGCAGAAATCCGATCCTTAAGATTATTTTTCCTGGCAGTGCCTTTCATACCCCTATGTCTCTTCTCCGTTTGTAATTCGTCCCATTCCCATCTCGTTAAACCCAAGTCCTCTACCACTAAAAATGTCTGTGGAATTGGAATTCGTATACGGAAGTTATTGGCAAAAGGATCATATGCGCATGGTACTTTCCTCTTTTTCCCGCTGGTTAATCTGACTCTTTTTGCCATTGCTTTGGAAAAGGAGGAGCCAGTTTCTAATAAGTTGACTCGACCCGTCAATTCTTCTTGAAAGAATTTGGCTCGTGTCAACTTATCCGAAACCCAATTTCGAGATAAGTTACAAATCCTCACAGATCTATGGGACTTCGCCATAGACCGAGACACCTACTTTTCAGAAATTGACAAACTGGGCAACGCGGCAAAGGACAATCTTTCCTTTCCATCAGTTAAGTTTTTTGCAAAGAAATATGTAGATGTTCTTCCTTTATAAAAGCTACTATTTACATCGGATCGACAATTTTTAACAAATCGATTGCCCCGATTTCCTCTTGACGGGTCGAAGAAGGAAATAGGCCACGGCTTAAAAAACCACCACGAAAGATCTGGATATTCAGCAATTTCCCAAAAAGCCATTTCCTTATCATGGGACTCATTCATAAACTTCTTGGTCCAGAAAGATACGGGGGCTCTGCCCAGATACGCGACGGCGTTTATTACAGAAACAATACTAAAAGTTGTATATATGGAACGTTTCGCCAATAGATAAAGCATCGGAGAATCTCTTTCCACGCGAGTCAAAAGTAGTTTAGACAAAAAATTGAATGCCGCCTGACCAATTAACCAACCCAAAGAAATGGCGACCAAAAATATTTTATTAGTGCTATACCTAAAAAATACGAGATAAGGTAGTCTTGTCAAGACAGGATTTGGTAATAAAATTGGATTCAAGATTTGAAACAGAAAACTGATAAAAAATAATCTTAGTATTCGTGAGTCATGTAATGATATGACGGGACGCAAAATCTGATAATTTGGGAAATCCTTGATTACCAGGCAGAAAAGAAGCGTATATGGAATTGCCACGATAGTTAGTACATGTGGCTTTAACAGTAAAAAGTAGATTGGCGAGTAATGTATCGATAAAATGATTATTAGTTGTGCCAGCATCGACCCACTTAGAGAAACGAGACCGCTTAGATTTCCTCCTAAAAGAAACGATCTCACACATAAAATTTGTGGAGGTCCCACAGGTAATGTTGCAAGTAACCCATAGTATAGACCAAAAAGCATATAAGGACTGATCAATTTCAGCCAAGGAAGTAGCGACAATATATTAGTATTCGTTGCAATTTTTTTGATGTGTAGAATAATTTATCCGTCGTCTCATGTACCCCATCTATAATATCTCGATCAGAATTTTCGTTCTTTCTTGCTTCTGTCACGCTTCACCCCCAAAAATACACCAGCCCTCTATTCATATTATACATAGCAATACTATATTATTCAAGTGATTTTGAAAAGTTAAATATAGGACTAATAACATATTTTCTACTTCTCCCATAAACAGTTGATAATTCCTCCTCTTAATCGCGTAAGAAACGGGAAAAAAATTAAGAAAAATTCTGATTAAGAAATTAACTACCTGCAACTATATACCTCCTCATAGTGATTGGCTACCAATTATTACATAATTTTGATTTTAGGAAGTAAAAATAAAATTAATTAACTTTCGAGAATCTGTTTCGATAAACTACGGGAGTTTGGAGTGAATCCGCTTTTCCGCCGCAATGGACGAGTAACTAATTCAAGAATGTCTCGAGCATTACTAGACCCATGAATTTGTGCAAATGTAAATTCGACCGACCATTTTGTATCTATATTTCTGGCCTCCAAGGGATTGGCATGGGCCATTCCGGTGATAGCCAAATGGGGTTTCAGCTCATGCATGCGCTGCACCTGGCTATAATTATCAGGTTTTTCAACGATTCGAGGTGAAGGCTTTTTCATCTTCTCACAAGTATGTTGGAGAAACAAAAGCTCAGCTGCTTGATATCGCCTATCCATATACGGAATGCCTATTTCGTACACAACCATTCCACATCGAATTAAAAATCTTGCTATAGAAATTTCTAACAGATTATCTCCCATGAAAAAGATGGACTTACCTTCTATTAATTTAATATAATCTTGAATATTTTTCCATATCTGGTTTTCCCTCTCTTCCAGGCCTTCTGGCTTTATTTTGAAGATTGCACAAATTTTCTCGATCCAAGCACGTGTCCCATCCGGACCAATTGGAAAAGGTGCTCCGACTAATTGGCATTTCCTTCGACGCATTAATGTAGTTGCTGTGCGGCTTAAGAAAGGGTTTACTCCACAGACATAGATCCCCTCTCCCAAACTAGGAAGTTCATTATATCTCTGGGAAGGTAGCCAACCCGAAACAGGAACGGATTGACGTTTCAACTCCAAATTCAATTGCGAGGCTACACTTGAAGGAAGTGACCCAAAAAGCACTAAATTTGCTTTTGTCAATTTATCTTTCGATTCGTTTTTTGGGTTAGTATTAATTTTACTATACTTGATTTCGCTTGGCATTCCTCCGTCTATCCCATAATGCTTGTAGTCCGGGCAACGATGCGCCATAGCAGCTAATACGGTATCTTCCCCCTGAGTAAAAGCATAATCCAATCCATTTGCTCGTGCGACGACGATAGGTATTCCCAATCGTTTTTCTAATATTGGTGCTATTCCTTCCAAATCCATTTTTACTATTTCTGTGGTACAGGTACCAATCCAAATAATAACACTGGGATTCCTATCGTTTTTTATCTGTAAACAAATTTTTTCCAACTCTTCTTGATCATTTAATTGAGCTGAAATATCTCCCTCTTCCGATTCCGCCATTGCATAACGAGGTTCCGCAAAAATCATGACTCCGAGAGCATTTTGTAAGAAATAACCACAAGTCTTTGTACCTACCACTAGAAAAAAACTATCTTCGATTTTCTGATATAACCGAGCTACACAACTAATCGGACAAAATGTGTGGTAATTACCAGTTTCGCATTCAAAAGTAAGAGTCTCCGGAATTTTCATGAAAATGTTTCCTCAAAATATAAAGTAGATATAGATCTCTAAAGAAGAGACTCATCCTCCACCCTATTAGATTATTGTGAAGCTGAGCGGAACATCTTGTCGTTTACATTCAACTGTTTCTACACCACTTAAATTGGCATTTAGATAAAAATCAGATAATAAATTAAACAATTCTCTATCTGGAATTTCCTTTGGTACGATTCCTTCTGGTTCAGAGAGAATTTAATCTGCTATATTTAAATGAAAGTCACAAACATAATTTAAATTTGGCTCGTATTCCGCCATTTCGAACAATGTTTTTCCCTTCACTCTCGAGACGCGAATATCTTCGACTAGAGGCAACACTTCGAGTACGGGCATTGGACAAGCTTCTACATATTTATCAATAAGATCTCTCTCAGATGTTCGATTTCCAACTAGACCGGCCAGCCGCAAGGGGTGAGTATGAGACTTTTCCCTGACCGAGGCTGCGATACGGTTTGCTGCAAACAGGGCATCAAATCCATTATCAGTTATAATAATGCAATAATCCGCATAATTTAGAGGAGCTGCGAATCCCCCGCAAGCAACATCTCCCGGAACATCAAATAAAATAATGTCGTATTCGTAAAAAGCGTTTGATTCCTTTAATAGTTTTACCGTTTCTCCCACAACGTATCCTCCACATCCAGCTCCTGCAGGGGGTCCACCAGCTTCTACGCAATCTACCCCACCATAGCCTTTATGGATAACATCTTCAGGCCATACATCTTCATAGTGATAATCCTTCATTTGTGAAGTATCTATAATTGTCGGTATTAAAAATCCTGTCAATGTGAATGTACTATCATGTTTTGGGTCGCATCCTATTTGTAATACTTTTTTCCCTCGTCTCGCTAAAGCTATTGATATGTTGCAGCTAGTTGTTGACTTCCCAATCCCGCCTTTTCCGTAAACTGCTACTTTCGTTTCACGAAGCTCCAATTCGCGTCCATTTCTCCCGGCTATTCTTCATCTTCCTTATCTCCATATTTCTTTTCTGTTTCCTCTATCCTCCCTCTTTTTCTTTTTCAACTATTTTCCCACCTTGAGGTGGAAGGATCCTGTGACTATTCTACTACGCCTCCCGGAAGGGGGGAATAGAAACCACTTATTGGTGATTGATCAATACGAATCATGGGAGGGGGGCTTGATTGTAGGGTTGATCTCGACCTTGTCTTGGTCGATTGACCCCCCCCCTCCCATGATTCGGGGGCCCCTCCATTCAAATGGGATTGCTATCGCCGCCGCCTCCTCCTATAATGGGAGTTAGGGCATACACAAAGTTTACGAAATAGCGGAGAAAGCATAACTCCTCCTAGATTTGGAAGTGGCTTCCGGAAAAGAGGTCTTCAAGTATGTATGAAACTGAATCCCCTACCACCTTCCCCGGTAGCTCAGCGGTAGAGCGGTCGGCTGTTAACCGATTGGTCGTAGGTTCGAATCCTACCCGGGGAGATTCGTATCTACGTCGAGAATTCCCAGTAATAGGAGAGTTCTATCTGACACATGTGCCAAATCAAGTCGGGTTGGATCATGACCCACCAATTATTGAATGGTTTACCGTCGTGCTTATTTCAAGCCTCAACACCAACAAATGGAGACAGGAATACTGGCGCGCCCACCCCCGAGCTCCAAGGATTCCATTGAGGCGTCGTTTTTTAATAGTTTTCACTTCAATTCAATCCATGGAATGAGCAAATTAATCACTGGGGGGTAAATCCAGAATGAAAAAAAAAATACGTATCAAAAGTGATACGAAAAATTTGCTCCGTTTGCATAATTCCTGCGGAATAACCTCTATTACTCCTCCTAATCTCATTTCTCAGTAAGGAGACTCCTACCATATCACAAAGTAACTGGTCTCCAACTTCTTACTTTTCGAAATGCTGAATTTGTATTTTTTGTATCAGTAAAAGGAAAATCTAGGTCTTCCTTTTACTGATTTGACTTTCAATTCTATGGCTAGAGATCTAGACGGAGTGGGGAGAACTGAGGAAACAACAGTTGTTTTACGACATTTAACTTTCGTGAAGGAATTGTTTCATTGTTCGATCCAGCGATGCTTCCCCAAACCGGAACGGATTGGATAGATATTCACAAGTTTCAAGCAACATATTATAGATAAGAAAATCCTGAAATGGGGAACGGTTCCGTCTCATCCATCTGTTTCTATGAACCAGAAGCCTAAACCGAAGAAATCGTCCCGGGAAATCCTCCGCTACCGTGTAGCAATCCAAACGAACGGGAGGAAATGTCTTTGGATATTGCAGATGTATATCCACGAAAGAAGTTTCTTTGACGTATTCAGAATCTCGTTCCTCCTCATCCGAAGGAAGATTATTCCACCGATTAATAGATGAGTCGGGTTTCAATTTCGGATTATCTTCACGATAGAGAAAGAAATTTTTAATTTTCTTATTTGAGATCTTTTGAAGACGCTGCCTTCTCATACCGTAAATGGTGTAAAGCCTCCGCGCCAGTTCTTTTGTCGGCAACAAGTTGCGGCGCAGGGAAGGAATGTTAGGGTCGGGCTGGAACAGAAGCATGGGGTCCCAGATGAAGCGCCCCCCGAAGAGTCGAGTCGTTTCATTAAATCGATCACAATGTGTTTCATACTCATTAGATGAGTCGCCAGAGATTCCCAATTCGAAAAATTGCTCACGTAACAACATATTATCCAATCGGTTTTCTAATCTTTTAATAGAGTGATCTGTTACATTAGTGACAGATTTTTCAAAACTGAAAAGATACCCGCTTCTATCGCGCCATTTCCTGTTCTCCCCCTTAATCTTATTGAATTCAAAATCTTGTTGGGGTATATAATTCTGATTGTGGTAAAGGAGAATTAAGTTATACAAATGGTTGGGTTCGGATAATACCCCCATCAATTCATAAGTCCCGCCTCGCAGGAAACGGAGACGCCAAGCCTTATGGGACCAAGTAATCTCACGCGACACCTCTGTCGTCGAATTTATTAATTCGGGTGACTGTTGCATCTCGAATTCCGTTAGACTACTAAGTCTCCCCTTTCTCATAAATTTAGAGGAGCGACTTGTAGAGGTTACACCTGAGCAATACTTGGCAATAGGAAAGGAAATAGAAAAACTCTTATTGCGTCGACCCCCCCCCTCACAAATTTCTGAACGCGAGAAATTATTCGAGAGGTTTTCTAGGACACCACAAGCTAGGTTTAAGTCATTCTCTACGAGTTTATTGATAACAGTGAAATTTTCTTTTTTTCTCATATCCATTTGGAACGAATTGCGAGCTACTAATTCAGCTAGTAGCCCTAGGAGATGCGAAAACATAGTGAATTCGTCAATTGTTGATTTGGTTATTGAAGGTTCCACATACCAGTTAGACAAATAATAAAATCGCATCTTCAACGCGTCACGATCAAGAAATGGAATATTCGCGAGATAATTATCTATCAAACTATTCTTCGAAGTGGCTTCTGCTATCTCGTAGGAAGAGATTTCCCATTCAGAATCAGATTCCATCCCATTGCCCATATCACTAACAGTCGAATGCTGTCTATGTAAAGCTAATCCAATTGCATTGCTACATACAAACTTTTTTCTTCTGGAAGTACCTATTAATAACGCTTCATTGGCCAGAAAGAATAAATCTCGTTTACTATAACCCGTAGTTCCAGACACAGTACTCTCAAGGAGAGGCGGATTAGCCCCTATTTTGAAACTTTTGATACGTAATAGAATTGACAATTCTTTCTGACGTTGACGCCCGTTGGACTTTCGAAAATTTATTAATTAGTTTAACCGATTCGGAGCTACTGAAGCTGGATCTATCCTCGCAGGTACGTGAGTCGTGGCAATAACAACATTCTTGCGGATGTTGGAGTTGCCGAGCTTGTGACCAATACTCTTCAATATTTGGCAAAGTAAAAATTTAGGATCAGCTTCTAACTTATTATACGAACGATGAATATTCAATTCATGAATATCTTGAATCCATAGTGTACAAGGAGACATTTCCTTCGCTATTTCAAAGACGAGATTTAATCGGTGTACGCTCTCTTTCGAGATGAAATTTCCACGTACATTGCTGAAAAAGGATCGGTTGTATATGAACTTCTTTAGTGGTAGTTTCACCACTGGAAAGTAGGAGTTGAATGCTACATCTCTAATAATAGAGGATCGGCCAGTTTCTATAGGTCCTACTAGCAAAATTCCTTTAGATGGTAATAATCCCGATTGGAGTGAAATAGGTATGTCACAACATGGCATGTTCAGTCTACCGTCTCTTCGTCTTGTTGTTGCTGAAAATAGAATATTTCTCCCGAAGGCGTAAAAAGCCCACTTCTCCACAGGATCCAACTTACGGATCTTGTGACCCAATAGATCATTTTGCCAGAATTGAAGTAAGTATGCCAAAACATTGGATCTTCCTCGTGGGTAAGGTTCATGAAAAATCTTGTTGCTCAACAAGTCATAATTGGATTTCGATTTCGATGCATACCTGTAGAGAATTTTAGTCGCTACTAAATATTGAGTCAGTAGTTCTCTACTATTATCTATAATATCAGAGCTTTCTCTACGAAATATCCATGAATCAATTTCATTTTTCACGAGAAGGAAAAAAAGTATATTATTTACATAACTCAAGAATCTATTCAAGGAATGGATTAGTAGATCTCTCGTTAACATTTAGCTTGTCGGGGGGGAATACATTACCTTTTTCAAATAGGATCCACGCATTGGGTCTGTTAAATAGTCAATGGTATCGAAACGTTTCCATGAATGAAAGGAATTGGAACCCGAAACGGCAGACAAAGGATGTTTCAATAACGCGAGAAGTAATAATATTGAGACGATGCAGCAATAGAAGATAGGCTTATCGGATAATTGAGATACCGACCACTCTCCTGGATGTGATATCTCCGCTTCATCAGGAATTTTTTCGGGGATGAGAATACCTATCTCGGATGATAGAGTACGAATAGAATTGTTTTCGAATCTCAATCCTACCCTTTGCAGGCTTCGTAATAAATAGCCTTTCGCGCCACCTACTAAATTCTTAGCAATTCCCTCACAAATTCTAGGAAGATCATGATTTGAGTCATAACTTATTTTAAGTACTATTTCTGGATATGTTTCTCTGATCAGGTCGTAGAAGTATCTCCACCAGGTGGGGGTAAAAAACAGAGGTATATAATCTCTCAATAAGCTCCATTTTTCACCCATACTGTCTCTCCAAAAGATCCAAGAGATCTTATATTTGTTCAAATCATTGGATAATTCATTAAAATTGGTGAAATGGGACAGGCGAGTAGCTTCTTCCCGGGCAGATGAATCTGCAAACCCCGCATCTTCACGGGGAACCTCCTTTCCAATTGATCCTGCTAGAAATCTCGATGTTACATCATTGCATAATGAGAATCTTAGCAACCAATAAGGTGTATCCAATTCTTGTGGTTCCCAGAAATACCCAAAAGACAAACCGTTTCGATAGACTCGATTTCTGGTGGAACCATTTCTTGGGTCTAATCCATGTTTAACAAACTTCTCCGAATTGACTTGATCTAATACCAGATTCCAACGAGGTTGGGGTCGCTGATGGTCCGACCGCCAGTCGGAGTTTACCGACGCCTCTTCCGAAAAAACTCCATCGTTACTGCACGAAGATAGGGACGAGTCTATCGCTTCACGAGGGGATGAGTTCAAACTTGCCAGTAACCCATTCAGATCCGAAATAGAATTGCGAAGTCCATCTAAGTGAGTTACTGTTGTTGCAGATTCATGCAGATTAGACGAAATGAATTGAATTGGTGTGAGTAAGTGACCATCTGCCTTCCATGCTGTTTGTTTCGAGAAATTGGATGATAACGAATCTGACAGTTGGGGATGAATAGATGAGATGATATCAGATGAGATGGCTTTTTCGTCGGAGCCCACGGAGAAGTTTTCTAACACGTTGAGATAACTACTGTTGCATCTCCCGATGAAGAAACCCCCTTTGATTCTCGAAATGAACTTGTTTCCAGCGCGGCTCCGTACAGGTGAGTCGTTTAATTTATTCATTTGATCGGAAATGTTTTTTGAAATACCCCCACCAATATCCTTAATTGAACCTCCCTCACGATTTAAATCATGCAGAAACAGATTCCAAATTTGCCGCCCCGTAATGGAAAAAGCATCATTCGAGAATCCTGCTCGGATAGCTTCGATGCGAGGCAACCCAGGAATAGTGGGATTCGACGCAGGTTTCAGTGCGGTCGAGGAGCCTACGGATTCTTCACCTCTTAACAGTCTAGGCTCGATGAAGAAACTTTTTTTTCTTACAAGAATTGTTTTGAGAGAAAGTATCTGTTCGTCAATGTAACCATCAAACAAACTTGATAAAAAATCAAGATCAGTAAGATCCATTTTGTTCAATTTATCAAAATCTAGATTGTCCAATTTATCGATGCAGTAATCCATGGTATCTACCATAGCTTTCTGGCGAGTAGCCTCAACAACAATCATTTTAGACAGAACTAACACATCGAGAAATCGGTGAAAATATTTCTTGGTATGTTGATTGGTACTACCGAGACAGGCACCAGCATTATTTAGTAACTCGTTTCTCATTATTGACACACGGCAAATTAATTCTTCCAAGTCGTCCCTCATTGCTTTTCCCAAAGATTTTCCGACAGGCGAAAGAGACAAATCCCCTGTCGTATCGAGCCATCTATGCACATTTGATTGAACATTCCTACACTCATCAATAATTCGGGAGGTAACATATTCGTTCAATAGACGCTTCACTTTACCCTTCCACTCGAATACTGTTTATTCAGTTGCAATTCTTGCTACGATGGTATATTCTCTGCTCCCCGTCCAGACATCCAACCAATATTTGATTCGGGAGAAATATTCAGTGGATAACGCACAGAAGTAGTCGTGGAGAAGAAATATGTATGTTGGGTAGAGAGGTATGATTTTACTTCGCCCAAACAATCTAACTAGAGAATATAGCGAATCTAGGTTCCCCCTTCCTTTCAATTTTTTTGAAAAATTAGTATTTTCACTTCGAGTAGTTATTTCTTTAGGTATCCCTAAAGATGCTTCAAAATAGTTTGGAAAAATCTCATTGAAGTCGAAGTATCCGCTACTTGCTAACCCAAGTTTCTTGCCAGATATTTCAGTAAACGTGATATTATCCCCCATTCTCGGTGGGAAAAATCCTTTCTCGGATTTGATGCTATTACTGACGTCAATAACTCTTTCCCCATCAATAATAAGGTTCGATTTCTTAATTCTCGAAGGGAAGTCGGTTAGTTGGTTGATTAATTGATTTCTAATTTGTGGATAAGCATGTAAAACGGGAAAGTCTTTTCCATATTTTTCATAATCTAATCCGGATAAAAAGTTGCGAAACAACATCGTTTTTTCACAAGACGTAAACGAAGACAAGTTAGAAAAGGCTTCTTGCTCAAAGGAAAATGCCGATCCATCTCCTCGGTGATCTGCTGAATCTATGGATTCCAGTAGCACTTTGTCACAGGGGTCCAATACTACGGGACTTAATGAATCGTTTCTCAAACGTATTGCTTGTAACCGATCCAGATCTTGTTTGTTACGAATTTCCCGAAGAAGCGACGAAGCAAAATTGTTTTGGTAGCAGTCACTTTCGTTCTTGGAAACTACGGATTGGTTATAGAATTTGAAAAACCTAAGTAAATTTTGCAGATACCTATCCCCACGAACCGCTTGAATCTCTTCAGTCTCATCCTTGAATATATTCCCGCCAAATAGAAATAGGGGGGAATTCGTCGTTATGCGTGCCTTCCATCTACCGGAAACCAAGGGAGTCATGGCATCATAACGGATTTTTTCCTCATTTGAGGAACCTGCGGAAATTGAAATATCTTTGTTCAAATCTAAGTAGTAGGAAGCCGGCGCTCCCCTCTTCCTATTTTTTCCGAGAGAGATAAAGTTTTTGAATTGAAAGAAGCAGTCGCGGGAGAAATTACCGGGGTTTTCTGCCTGTTTCTTTCTTATCCCGTCACCTCCATTAATGACTTTCGTTAATACAAAACTTCTCTCGATCGAATTTTTGTCACTCAAGCGATGCATAGAAATTGGTATCGTTAGCAACATCAGCATCTCCAGGGTGATGCTACTACCCCTCATTACTGAATGACGCAGATTGCGTAAAAACAGTGAACTCAGAAATCACAAGTCAGATAATCTGATAAAAGGTTCGGCGGTGGAGGCTGGACTAACTACAAGTTCTTCGAGATGTTGGTTTTTCAATAATTCGGAGAAGTATTTTAATGCATCGACTTTGAAAAAGTCCCAAACTTCAGATGAAGAGTCGGGGCCTCTTACTCCTACTCTTCTTTCTACAACCTCTTTCACCATAGTTTTTTCTTCCATATTAGTTCTGAGACTATTTATCTATCTATTTACCATATTTATTCTATTATACCGATAATTTTGAAAATTTCAAGATGGGACGGAAGAAATATATCATACAAGTCTGGTTATTTCTGTAAATATCCGCATCCAAAACTGGAATGAAATCGGGAATTTTCAAATGTTATTGTCGAAGAGACCCGTATATACCCCATCCACCTCAACAAAATCTCTCCGCTCTGAGCAGGCGGAGCGGTGGTATTTAATTAACTTACCCGGATGGGCGAACGACGGGGATTGAACCCGCGCGTGATGGATCCACAATCCATTGCCTTGATCCACTTGGCTACGTCCGCCCCCTTTGCTAATGTTGAGGGGCTCCCCAAATGTGAACAAGATCCATGCGTTAAGCTAGATAGATTCTTTCCACCCAAAAGATTGAAGGATTGCAAGCATTCAGTGAGTAAAAATAGGAACTTTTTGAAGTATTCAATCCCGGAGGGATACTCCAACTCTTTTTCCTTCTCAATTCAAGGTCGGAAACTGATGACCGTGAGGTTGTGACAGGCCGTTCTCTTCCTCTCTCTTCGTTCTACCGTACGAACCTTGAGGGCACCAAACCCTATCTTCCGAAGTTGAAGGGTTTGGTATCCAGTTGTGCTGCATGACCAGACGGATATTATCCGTTTATAGAAGGGGCTTCAACAGAAGCTAAGTCTAGGGGGAAGTTATGAGCGTTACGTTCATGCATGACTTCCATACCTAGGTTGGCACGGTTTATGATGTCAGCCCAGGTGTTTATAACACGACCTTGGCTGTCAACCACGGATTGGTTGAAGTTAAAACCATTCAAGTTGAATGCCATGGTGCTGATGCCTAAGGCGGTGAACCAAATACCTACTACGGGCCAAGCCGCTAAAAAGAAGTGTAGAGAACGAGAATTGTTGAAGCTAGCATATTGGAAGATCAAACGACCAAAATAGCCGTGAGCAGCTACGATGTTGTAAGTTTCTTCTTCTTGACCAAACTTATAACCTGCATTAGCAGACTCATTCTCAGTAGTTTCTCTAATCAAACTAGAAGTTACCAAAGAACCATGCATAGCACTGAATAGAGAGCCGCCGAATACGCCAGCTACACCCAACATGTGGAAGGGATGCATAAGGATGTTGTGCTCAGCCTGGAAGACGATCATGAAATTGAAAGTACCAGAAATGCCCAGAGGCATACCGTCAGAAAAACTTCCTTGACCAATTGGGTAGATCAAGAAGACGGCGGCAGCAGCTGCGACTGGAGCTGAGTAAGCGACAGCAATCCAAGGACGCATACCTAAACGGAAGCTTAGTTCCCACTCGCGACCCATGTAGCAAGCTACACCAAGTAGGAAGTGAAGAACGATCAGTTCGTAAGGACCACCATTGTAAAGCCATTCATCGACGGAAGCTGCTTCCCAGATTGGGTAGAAGTGTAACCCAATAGCTGCAGAAGTAGGGATGATAGCACCAGAGATAATGTTGTTACCGTATAGCAAAGAACCAGAAACGGGCTCGCGAATACCGTCAATATCTACAGGAGGAGCTGCGACGAAAGCAATGATGAATACGGAGGTTGCGGTTAGTAGGGTGGGAATCATCAAGACACCGAACCATCCGATGTAAAGACGGTTTTCGGTGCTGGTGATCCAGTCGCAAAAGCGACCCCATAGGCTTGCGCTTTCGCGTCGTTCTAAAGTTGCGGTCATGGTAATTTTTGGTTTTCGAAAAGGAGTTAGTGATTCCCCAGGCTGGTAATCCTGTTAATTCGTAGTGTATCACAAAAACCTATCTGTGTCAACCAAACCGAAATACCTTGAGTCTCTAAAATTCTTGGATACAGAGGTTTTTCCCCATATCCCAAAATTTTTTGTAATTTATTTCACAACAGGAATTCCCTAAGACAAGGGGGAGAGGGAAAAATGAAAGTTTTCTTCTACGTGATGCGCGCCCCCGATCAATTTCAATTTTGGTCTCCAAGAAATTAATCCTACGTCAAGCCTTTTCACGAACGAAGCACTCCGCAACTTCGCATCGACCACCGCATGACGAAGATTGAAATAATTAACAAACTGAAAAGGAAGTAGTCGTGAACCCCTCACTCATCCATTTCCGCGTGGTATTTCTTGATTCCCCGATCCTTGCGCTCCGGTTCCAATCCACAACGAAAAAATTGTGGATTGGAACGAATCTAAACAAAACTAACGGAAGTGGGCAAAAGCTTTGTTAGCTTCCGCAATTTTATGAGTCTCCTCCTTTTTCCGTATGGCACTACCAGAATTTCTGGCGGCATCCATCGATTCATCACTCGATCTTAAAGCCATACTTCGACCTGAGCGTTTTCGACACGCGATCAATGACCACCGGATGGCCGAAGCTTTTCCTTCTGCAGGTACTACTTCAACGGGAACTCGATAAGTTGATCCACCCACACGTTTGGTTTCCGTGACTACATCGGGAGTTACCCCACGCACTGCCTGTCGCAGAACAGACAGTGGGTTCCTATTTGTCTTTTATCTAATCCGCTTCATAGCCTGATAAAAAATCTGATAAGCTAGCGATTTTTTGCCGTTTTTCATGATACGATCAACTAGCATGTTTACTAATCGATTGCGATAAATTGGATCCGATTCGATATTTCTAATTTTGTTCACTACATTGCTCCGATGTACCACGAGTTTACAATTATGTCAGACTTCAATCAATTTTTCTTTTTCGGCGGTATCTTAAGCTACTATTTTGGCTTCTTCACTCCATATTGTAGAGTGGATCCACCGGTTAGTGGGGATCTCCCTCCAAACTGCACGTGCGACTTTCGTCGAATACAGCTTTCCATATGATTGAATAAAAACTACCCAAGTGATTTCCAACCAACTTTTTTGTCTATCACGCAAATCATATTTACTCATTGCACATTGAGCATCCGTTTCCTTTTCTTCCACAGAAGAAAAAAAAAAATAGGTATGGAAAAGAAAAATCTTGCAATTCAATTATCTTACTAGTAATGTCCGTAGGTTTCTCGATCCAATCGGTAGCTGTATACAAAGTCTCCGCCAAATATCCGTAGTCGTAACCTGAATCTGTTCCAGAAGGAAAAGACTTTTCTTTTTAGGTGGGAGTCCGGGTAAAACTCAACTTAACCCACTGGAATAAAACACCTTAGACACCAAGTTGTTTTACACAAATAGATGGATAATAACCAATCTTTGTAGTAGCAGGCTTCAGTCCCCTTGCAATGCTGGGTCGGCTACACATTTGACATATCAGAACAACTGATACGGAATCATTGCGATGATACAAGTTGTGACAATGTTCTGCAACGCACTAGAACGCCCTTTTCTACGACCCTTCACTCCTACAGCATCTAAGGCTCCTCTGACGATGTGATACCTAACGCCGGGTAGGTCTTTGACCCTTCCGCCTCTCACAAGGACCACCGAATGTTCCTGCGAATTGTGGCCAATACCTGGTATGTAAGCCGTTACCTCAAACTTGGAGGTTAATCGAACTCTGGCAACTTTACGTAGGGCAGAGTTGGGTTTTTTTGGTGTAGTTGTGAAATAGTCGACAGCTACAACGTCGCTATACAGAACCGTACGTGAGATTCCCACCTCATACGGCTCCTCGTCATTCAATTCCTGTTGAGGGGAGAACTCCTCCAAGTCCTTTCTGACTACAAGTACAAAAAGAAATTTACGGGATAAATCTCATTTTTTTTTCCCGCAAATTTCTTTTCAAAGTTTTGTCTCTGCGTCTTTTGCCGGATTGCAAAGAAGCAACGCAGATAGAGAAATGAAAAATCTATCAAATTGATGCATGGGTTTACCAACGCAACGAGTTTCCTGCTTTCGCATCAGTAAGTCAGTAAAATGAGGCGGGTTGAATATGGAGTAGATTGACGAGTCGGTATCAGCTTATCCACATCATTAATCATTTTCCGAGAAAGAATTCATTTTGGAATGGAGGCAGTTTCAATATCTCACTCTCGTTCTTCATTTCGTTTTGACGAGGCTACCTGAGGAAGATTCGACAACCTAACCAACTACCCAATAAGTAGGTGAACTAAAATATGGATTTTTAGAAAATGGGAGGGGTCCGATGACTACTTGGGGTTTAACAGCGATGACGATGCAAAGATAGCAACGGGAAAAACCGGGGATATAAAAAAAGCGGGGAGAACCGGGTTAATAGGTCACTCACTTTGGTGGTTGTGGCTTAGTTAGCTTGTTCCGCGACGAGCCACTGGTCAAGTCCCGTCGCACTCCACCCCTCTCCCGTTTCCGCGAGCCAAATTAGAAGTCTGGGCTCCGGAGGAAAGAGATTGTACCACGAGAGCTAGGGGGGGTCAAGCTGCCTCTACCACTAGTTGCTACTAGCAATCCCGCACTTCATAGATTAGGGGTGGAAAAGGCCGAAGGGATAACAGAAATGGAGCTAGTATTGGCAGGGGTGAGATACCACCAAGCAGGGTTAGATACTGTATAGGGACAGGGTTACAAGAGTGGTGGGTATAGGTAAAGGCAGCCTTTACTTTTTCGCAACATGTCTTCGAAAGATATTTTCAATTGTTGCCATATTGAAACTCCCTTTCAGTTTCTCCCCGTCCCGGGTGGAACTAAGGAAACGAATAGGCCAGGCACACCGGGTAATTTCTTATTTCTGCTCATATCGGGGCCCCAGGGAAAGAAGAAAGAAGCTCCGCCTGTCGCCCGTATCTGCGATCAATTGGGCTCTTGCCATACCGAAACAGTGGGGACCCATACCATATAGGTCAAAGCGCAGAGGCTTTTAATGAGGTATCCGGGGGCGGCTTAGAGAATTCAGGTATTTTTCACTGGTTGGCGGATGAGGTGGGGTATAGCCCAGGAAACGAAGTAACTCTAGGTGCGAGAAAAGAACCTGTATCAGGTTCCTTGTACGAGTCCTACGTAAATTGCGCGGAATCTCACGGAATATAGCCTATTGCTTTTAATAATTTTACCGCTGTACTCGAGGATTCGTTCTTTAGGATATAGAAATGTTGTTATAAAGAGGAGGGCACACAGAAGGGTCTTTTTAGGGCTTGTCTTAGGAAGAAGCGGAGAACCTATTATATTAGAAGATCTGAACTTGTTGCAAGTCTCTCGGAGACGGATCCCTGGGAAGGGTTTACTAAAGACAGTGAGACATTTGATAGGCGGAATGGCGGGGATAGCGGCTATGAAGATGCAGCAAGCCGCGGGAGTGTCGATTGTGTCGATTGTGTCGATAGTGTCGATAGTTTTCATACTTTTCCGTTTTTTAGAGTTTTCTTTTTTCAGAGTTATCCTTTGCGCTCCGCCGGGATTTCGAGCCCTAGGAAGCGCAGGCTGTTTTGTCTGAGCGAAACGTCCAGCGAACGGAAGGCGGAAAGGCCGCTAGGGCGTCGAGTAAGGTGGACCAACCCATCATTTTCTAAGCTAACAGGGATACCCAGACGGGACTCTTCCAAGTGAAAAACGAGATGCATGAGGAGAACCACTTCATGGGAAGCAAGTATGCGAGAGGTAAGCAATCCGTTGTGGTATAGGCTGCGGGGGTTTCCCGACAGAGACTCTTCCTCTTGCCTCCCGTAGTATGGCTTTGTCTGGGAGGGGAGATAGACTAGGCTTCTGGAGCCCACCATCTCGTGAAAAAGGGCGAGTTCTTGGAGAATAGGGTGCCCCAAGACCTTCCTCTGAAAGTCAATGAGATCCGTGGATTGAAACTTCTGGTGTGCCTCCTTAATGCACGATGAAATAGCGCCTGTCTGGCTAGTCAAGCTGGCCCCGTTTAAGCCAGAGTAAAGGATCCGCTTCAGAAGGGGCTTGGGGCACCCGTCTCCCCACTTTTCCATAACGAAGGACCAGAAGGACCCAGACTGGTAAGCCTCCCACGTATGGGGCGCTTTGGTACGGCCCATCAAGCCAGCGTAGATGCCGGTGTGGCACGCCACCATATCGATTTCTTCCAGGGTGAGCTCATCGGGGAGAACTAGCTGGTCGATGACCAGGCGAATAACCCTCTTAAGATCGCGTCTTAGGTTGGCTAGGGTGGCAGCACCGGAGCTGTTTTTTGGAACTAATCGTGAGTAACTGGGAAGTTCTGCGTAGGAGGTGGCGAAAAGGTGTTGTACGGGGCACCTACGGTGGAAATAGGGGCGGTCTCCTGGACCGAATAAGCGGAAGAGCAAGTAGCATGTGTTGGTGATGGCCTTGCTTTCCTCATTGAGGAGAGTCGTGAGTTCTTTGTATCGAGAAGGGGTGGTAGCCAACCTCGACAACCCAGAACTCAACGGACCCGAGATAGGATAAGGCAGGCCGGCCAGGGTGGTGCTAGGCAATAAGGGGGGCAGCTCGTGCTTGTGCCGCGTGGAGGTTCTCTCTGCTTGGAAATAAAGATCCCCCACCTCTTTCTTTAAGCCCTCCCTTACCTTGATGTTGGACACTGCCCACTGAACTATCTGGTCCTCCGTCCATATCTCCTCCCTGCGATGGGCTTCCTCAAGCTCCGAATACTGCTTTAAGAAATCCCGGGTCCTCCCCTCTTCTGGGAAGGTTAGCGGAGGTCCCAAGGGTTTGCTTTCTTTCCCTTTCACAGCCGGCCCATCTCCCTGGGTCGGCTCCCTCCCTGCATCAGATAGGGGACACTCTCCTGTTTCGTACGCATCCTCCTCTTCTGCGTATTTTGCATAAGTATGAAAACTATCGACACTATCGACACTATCGACACTGCCAACAGTCCCGCGGCCTCCTCGTTCCCATCCTTCTTTGTCCTCCCCTGCATTAGATAGGGGACACTCTCCTGTTTTGTACGCATCCTCCTCTTCCGTGTAGAAAGTATGAAAACTATCGACACTATCGACATCAAGTTTTACAAAAATCACTTCTCAAAGGAGGTTTCATTAATTTCTTCGGGGTTTTTTTGGGTGGTCTTGGTATCGCTAAATTTTTC